GCCCGGGCCAAGAGATGCCCTTGGGAGCGAGGAAGGTGCCCTTAAGCGGGTCGTTATACGAATCGTATGTGCGCGGAGACGCAAGGGACAGAACCGGTATCTTACTGCTCTTTTGGGGACGCATTTGAGGACTCTGTAAGGTCCCAGGGGTACCGGGACATAGTGACGAAGAGAAGATCCCAAGGAAGGGTGGTTATTGGGGTGGGCTTGGGCGGGTACGGAGAGCCCATAAAGAGGAGCGGGAGGGTGGACATCGTGAAGTATCTCATGGAGACGGAGCCCTGGGAAGGGTTCCTGAGGGAGGGAGAGGGGGATGGGAGCGAGGATGGGGCGAGCGGTGTCGACAGTGTCGACAGTGTCAACTATGTCGACTTTTCGGACTCCGCGGGGCATAAAGGAGGGGAAAGGGACACACCCCCAGGACAGTCACGCGTCGCAACCCGTTCCTGATTGAAAGGCTCAAGGTGGATGCCAGCGGGATAGTCAACTGGGCCTTGGGAATGCCGCCCGAGAAGACCCGGATAGGTCACTGTGTCGAGGCCCTGAACGAGTTAACCGGTGGCGGGGCGGACTGCTCGGGGCTGATAGAGTGGGTGACCAAGAGGGTAAGATATTGCCCGGGGTTCGAGATCCCGCTAGGTGCCAAGAAAGTGCCGCTCCCCGGATCTCTCTACGAGGATTATACCCTATATGCAGACGCTAACGGGATAGAGCCTTTCCCGTTTAACCAATTCGGGGAAGCGCTGGATGATGTGATAAGGTCGCAGGGGTATCGCGATGTTCTGATCAAGAGGCGGGCACTAGGAAGAATTGTCCAAGGCTTAAGCCTCAGCGGGGGGGAGCCCATAAGGAAGAACAGGGTAACGGGGTCCATGCGATACCTAATGGAGACAAGTCCTTGGCCCGGGTTTGAGAAGGAGAGAGAGGAATGGGAGCGAGATGGCTGTGAGACGATAGACTGTTCCAACGATGTAGGAAGTGCCGATGATGTTAATAGTTTCAATAGTGTCGATAGTGTCGATGATGTCGATAGTGTCGATGATGTCGATAGTGTCGATACAGTCGATCCTGTCGATCACTTCGATACTGTTGAAGAGGTAGAGAGTGCCGATGATGTCGATAGTGTCGATAGTGTCGATAGTGTCGATAGTGTCGATACTTTCAAGACTGTCGATACTGTCGATACTGTTGAAGAGGTAGAGAGTGTCGATAGTGTCGATAGTGTCGATAGTGTCGATCCTTTTCCAACTTGCAACAATCTCAAGCAGGGTCTTTGCAAGAGGGACGGCACGGCTGCAAAAGGAAGAGAGAGTGGAGGCTGGGGGGATCAGTTTACAGCCCCTGAGGAGGAGAGAACCAGGGACTTCCTAAAGCGGTATCCTGAGCTAGAGGAGGCCCGCCGCAGGGAGGAGACGTGGACGGTTGAACAGATAGTGCGGTGGGCAGTCTCTAACCTCAAGGTCAGGGCAGGTCTCAAAGGGCTGGTGGGGAGCCTATATCTAAAGGCGGAGACAGCATCAACGCGTGGCGCACACAAGCTCCCCCCTTTATTGCCAAGCACCACCCTGGCCGGCATGCCTTATCCTCTATCAGGCCTCTTGAGTTCAGGTCTCTCGAGGCTGGCTGCTCTTCCCTCTCGATACAAAGAACTCGTAGATCTCCTTAATGAGGAGAGCGTGGTCATTACCAGCACGTGCTACCTCCTCTTCCGTCTCTTTGGGCCAGGAGCCCGGCCTTACTTCCACCGTCGGTGCCCTGTACAGCAACCTTTTGCCACCTCCTACAGGTTTCTACCCAGTTACGCACGGCTCGTGCCGAAGAGCGGCCATGGATCGGCCACCCTGGCCAACCTGAGGCGCGACCTAAAGGGTGTTATCTACCAGGTTATCAACCAACTCGTCCTTCCCGATGAGCTCGTCCTGGAAGAGATTGACATGGTGGCGTGCCACACGGGCATCTATGCAGGGCTGATGGGCTACACCAAAGCACCTAACACATGGGAGGCCTACCAATCAGGGTCCTTCTGGGCCTTTGTTATGGAGAAGTGGGGAGACGGATGTCCCAAGCCACTCCTTAAGCGAATACTCTACTCGGGCTTAAATGGGGCCAGCCTGACCAGTCAGGCCGGCGCCATCTCAGCGTGCATTAAGGAGGCGCATCAAGAGCACCAATCTACGGGGCTCGCTGACTTCCAGAAGAAGGTTTTGGGAAATCCCATCCTACAAGAGCTCGCCCTTTTCCACGAAATGGTGGGTTCAAGAGGCATGATCTATCTTCCCTCCCAGATAAGGCCCTACTATGGGAGGCCAGAGGAGGCATCTTTGCCGGGGAGGCCCCGCAGCCTCTACCACAACGGATTGCTCACCTCTCGCATACTTGCGTCCCATGAGGTGATCCTCCTGATGTACCTCGTGTCTCATTTAGAGGAATCCCGTATGGGCATCCCCGTTAGCCTAGAGAACGACGGGCTGGTCCACCTTACCCGGCGTTCTCACCACTCTCCCACCACCCGTTTGCTTGATGTCTCACTTAGACAGAACAGCCAACGCCTCCTGGGGGTTGAAATCCCGGTGGAGCGCAAGGGGTAGTGCCCTGATTGAGGGGGAGACCAGTCAACCTATTGAAACTATTAAAGTATTGAAAGTATCGACACTATCGACACTATCGACACTATCGACACTATCGACACTGTCCCCACCACCCGTGTATCTAATCACCATATCTACTATGCACATCAACCCAACAAACACGACGTCGCCTTCTTCCCTGGCCACCCGCTCCCGCGCCTTCTGGGCCCACATCTTCTCCAAATGGGGAGATGACATACCAAAACACCTACTAGAAACCCTCCTTTACTCCGGCCTTAATGGGGCCAGCTTAAAAGGGGGCGGTTCCTTACTCTCTAAGGTGAAAGAGGCGTGCGGAAGCCTGCCCGGATACGAGCTGGAGCAGAGGGTTCTACGCCACCCTATCCTCCAGGAACTAGCCTCTTTCCAGCTCTCCCTGGGACGGAGGGACAGGATCTACTTCCCCTCCCGCAAACAACCGTACTATCGCAAGGTAGAGGGGGAGATGGGGGGATGGGGAGATGGGGAGATGGGGAGATGGGGAGCCGTGCCGGAGGGAGCAGATATCACGAGGGGTTGCTGTCGTCTCGCGCATTAGCTTCCCACGAGGTTGTTCTCCTATTGAGCCTCGTTGATTGCTTGGTTCGTAATCGCTCAGGCGTCCCTCTCAGTTTGGAAAACGATGGTTTGCTCTTTCTAACCCGCTCGTCGCGCCGGGAGGATACGCTAGCTTGGTGGTAACCTGAGGTCGCGCAGTCTGGATTTTCTTGGGGTGGAGATTCCTCCGGAGAGTAAGGCGTGACACGCCTCTACATGCACCCCCCCCTTATCTTGCTTCACCACCTCGATAACGGAAAAAGCCGACATAGTCGACATCTCGACACTCTTTCCCTATATCCCTTTTGACACATTACACGGAGGTTTATGCACATTGTCTCTACTCTTATAGGCTTTTTCGGTATCCTTAAGTTCGTCCTTGACCGTACTTTTGCCAGTTGCCTACATAACTTTCGGGAGGCTATAACGGAGGCCTTGTTAACCCACTGGCAAGTCCCCAATTTCAAGTTAAAAGATTTCTCAGAGACATGTTTCAAAAGAGTCGGGGCTACCTCTACCCAACATCTTTGTAACCCTATACAGTCTCTAACTATACTATACTAGATTGGTGCATTGGCATCCTACCGGGACTGGCTATGCAACTGATATTACTAAACCCGTCTAAAATTGGCATTACTAACTCTCTTTTTACTACACTTTCGTTCTTCTTTCCCTATTCATAATCTTTATGGTATAGATGAAATACTCGTCCTCGCCATTCATCTGAATTAACCTTGGAGTACACAACTGAATTAGAAAAATCTGTGTCATGCATTGGTAGTAACAATTGGTAGTAATAACAGCTTGACCTTCTCGAGGTCCCGTGGTACAATTTTCTTTCCACGGAACCTGGACTTCTGATCCGGTCCACGGAAGAGGGAGGAAATAGGATGCAGGACTTGACTTAGTCGCTCGTCACGGAACAAGCTAACTAAGCCAGAATCACCGAGACAAGTAACCTCTTTTCTTTTTCGTATATATCCCTGGTTTCCTTTCTCACTGCTACTTCAGCATCATCGCTACTAGCGGGCCTCAAGCAGTCATCGGATCCTATCCCATAAAGATACGTATCCTTACTCACTTACTTATTAGGTAGTTAGGTAGGTTACCGAATCTTTCTCAGGCAGCCTCGTTGGAACGAAAGAAAGAACGAAAGTCAGATATCGAAGCTGTCTTCATTTCAAAATGGATTCCTTATCGAAGGGTAATTAATGATATGGATAAGCCTATACCAACTCGTCAATCTCCTCTATATTTGACCCGTTTCATATTACTCAAATGAAAACAAGAGACTCATTAGCGAATCTACCCAGCAATTTGATAGATTTTCCATTTCTCTATCCGTGCTACTTATTAATAATACTGAGGTTTGGGAAATGAAGGGGGCATAAAAGCAAAGATTTGGAAATGAGTTGAAAAGAATCTAATTTTTTTTTTGTAAATTCTTTTGTAGCTGAGAACAGCTGAAAAGAGTCTTGTACTCCTTTTCTTAAGAGTAATTGATAAGAGGAATTGAATGACGAGGAGCCGTATGAGGTGGGAATCTCATGTACGGTTCTGTATAGTGACATTGAAACTGACTCATCTGTCAACTATTCCACAACTACACCAAAAAAACCTAACTCTGCCCTACGTAAAGTCGCCAGAGTTCGATTAACCTCCAAGTTCGAGGTAACGGCTTATATACCAGGTATTGGCCATAATTCGCAGGAACATTCGGTGGTCCTTGTGAGAGGCGGAAGGGTTAAAGACCTACCCGGTGTGAGGTATCATATCGTTAGAGGAACCTTAGATGCTGTAGGAGTAAAGGATCGTAAGAAAGGGCGTTCTAGTGCGTTGCAGAACATTGTCGCAACTTGTATCATCGCAATGATTCCGTATCAGTTGTTCTGATATGTTAAACGTGTAGCCGACCCAGCATTGCCAGGGGACTGAAGCCTGCTATTACAAAGATTGAATATTATCCATCTATTTGTGTGAAACAACTTGGTGTCCAAGGTATTACATTCCAGTAAGTTGAGTTTTACCTGGACTCCTACCTAGAAAATCTTAGAATGTCTCTTCCTCTTGGAACGGGTTCAGACTACGATTATGGAGATTCGGTGAAGTTTTTGTGAACATTCGGTAATTGGATCAATAAACCCACGGACATTCTTAGTAAGATAACTGAAATGCAAGATTTTCTTTTTCCATTCCTAAACTTTGACTTTCTTCTATTCTTAGAATAATGAAGAGGAAACGGATACTCAATGCATAATGAGTAAATATGATTAACTAAAAGTGGTTCAAAATCACTTCAATAATTTCTATTCAATCATATGGAAAGCTGTATTCGATGAAAGTCGTACGTGCAGTTCGGAGGGAGATCTTCGACTAACCGGCGGATCCACCCTACAATATGGAGTGAAGAAGCCAAAATAATATTCTAAGATACCATTGGCGTTGGGATAAAAGAATTGATTGAAATCTGACATATCTGCAAACTCATGTTACATCGGAGCAGTGTAGCGAACAGAAAGAGAAATATAGAATCGGATCCGATTTATCGTAATCGATTAGTAAACATGCTGGTTGATCGTATTCTTAAGAACGGCAAAAAATCATTAGCTTATCAGATTCCTTATCGGGCTATGAAGCGGATTAGATAAAAGACAAATAGGAATCCACTGTCTGTTCTACGACAAGCAGTACGTGGGGTAACTCCCGATGTAGTAACAGAATCCAAACGTGTAGGTGGATCGACTTATCGAGTTCCCGTTGAAGTCGTACCTGCAGAAGGAAAAGCTTTGGCTATCCGATGGTTATTGATCGCGTGTCGAAAACGTTCAGGTCGAAGTATGGCTTTAAGATCGAGTGATGAATCAATGGATGCTGCTAGAAATTCTGGTAGTGCCGTACGGAAGAAAGAGGAGACCCATAAAGTGGCGGAAGCTAACAAAGCTTTTGCCCATTTCCGTTAATTTCAGATTTGTTCCAATCCACAATGAAAAGATTGTGGATTGGAACCAGGGCGCAGGTTATCGGGAATCAGAATACGCCATAAACAAATGGATAAGTAAAAATTGGACGATGAATAAGAGATATCTAAGCCATAAGTGAGGATTGATAACCATTTAGTAGATTATCAATTATTAGACTCTCTATCTTATAGAAGGGGAAGAAACTAATGTGGAGTTGGAAAGTCCATCGGGGAAAGGCTTGATGCAATATCGATTAGTTATTCGGAGAACTGAGATCCATTGGGACGCACATAGAGGAAGCTGTATGATCTGAAAGATCACTACAATTTGAGGAGCTTCTCCCAGTCCCAACCAATTTTCAATGGATGATCAATGAATAGTTAGTCCCCCTCCTTCCCACGAGACATAGAGGAAAAACTATTTTTTTTTTTAATTCTAAAAAAAAAGAGGGGGGGGGGGGGGTCGCGTTGTGGAATAAGGGATAGGGTATATTCAAGATACCGATAAATAGCCTCTGTATCTAATAGTTTTGGATACTCAATCAATCTTAGTTGACACGGATAGGATTTCGTGATATACTAGGAGTTAACAAGCTTACTAGCCTGGGGAATCACTAATTATTTTGAAAACCAAAGATTACCATGACCGCAACTTTAGAAAGACGCGAAAGCGCAAGCCTATGGGGTCGCTTCTGCGACTGGATCACCAGCACTGAAAACCGTCTTTACATCGGATGGTTCGGTGTCTTAATGATTCCTACCCTACTAACCGCAACCTCTGTATTCATCATTGCTTTTGTCGCAGCTCCTCCTGTAGATATTGATGGTATTCGTGAGCCCGTTTCTGGTTCTTTGTTATATGGGAATAACATTATCTCTGGTGCTATCATTCCTACTTCTGCAGCTATCGGATTACACTTCTACCCAATTTGGGAAGCAGCTTCCGTTGATGAATGGCTATACAATGGTGGTCCTTACGAACTGATCGTTCTTCACTTCCTACTTGGTGTAGCTTGCTACATGGGTCGCGAGTGGGAACTAAGCTTCCGTTTGGGTATGCGTCCTTGGATTGCTGTTGCGTACTCAGCTCCCGTCGCAGCTGCTGCCGCCGTTTTCTTGATCTACCCAATTGGTCAAGGAAGTTTCTCTGACGGTATGCCTCTAGGCATTTCTGGTACTTTCAATTTTATGATCGTTTTCCAGGCTGAGCATAACATCCTTATGCATCCTTTTCACATGTTGGGTGTAGCTGGCGTATTCGGCGGCTCTCTATTCAGTGCTATGCATGGTTCTTTGGTAACTTCTAGTTTGATCAGAGAAACTACTGAGAATGAGTCTGCTAATGCAGGTTATAAGTTCGGTCAAGAGGAAGAAACCTACAACATCGTAGCTGCTCACGGTTATTTCGGCCGTTTGATCTTCCAATACGCTAGCTTCAACAATTCTCGTTCTCTACACTTCTTCTTAGCTGCTTGGCCCGTAGTAGGCATCTGGTTCACCGCTTTAGGTATCAGCACCATGGCATTCAACTTAAATGGTTTTAACTTCAACCAATCCGTAGTTGACAGCCAAGGTCGTGTTATTAACACTTGGGCTGATATCATAAACCGTGCTAACCTAGGTATGGAAGTTATGCATGAACGTAACGCTCATAACTTCCCTCTAGACTTAGCTTCTGTTGAAGCTCCTTCTATAAACGGATAATATCTGTCTGGTTATGCAGTATAACTGAATACCAAACCTTTTAGTTTTAAAAGGTTTGGTATCCAATGAGGGTTCGTTAGATAAAACGAATAGAAAGAATGGTAATGGTTTGTCAGAATCTTACAATCATCAGTTTCCAATCTTGAATTCTGAAGAATCTTTGGAATACTCTTCTGCGGCTATATATATATAGATATATATAGATATATATAGATATTCCTGTTCTGATTCACAGAATGCTTGTAATCTACCAATCATTTGAATAGAGTGGGAGTACGTTCTTCATATCACAGATTTACTATTGTCTCGTTATATACATAACTAATATGTATGTGTATCAATCGAAGGACCCTAATATCTTAATAGATAGATCCTGTTCCCTTTCACATTCAGGGAGCCGAGTAGCAGAAGGGGCGGACGTAGCCAAGTGGATCAAGGCAATGGATTGTGGATCCATCACGCGCGGGTTCAATCCCCGTCGTTCGCCCATCCAATTAGATAACTCGTTCTTATTTCTTGGAATAGGAAAAGTTGTGAAAAAAGGTGGAGAGGATATGTACAGGTCTCCTCAACAATAACGATTTGAGATTTCCAATCCAATTTCCGTTTTGGACACGAATATGTATATAAATCACTATACTTATTTGAAGTACTTACTCCATCGTATCTTGAATCTTTCAAGATTATCCATATAATAAATGTGAGAAATAGATAGTATCTATCACATATGAATAAGATGAAAAAAGAAAATAAGGTAGAAAGGGTGGGAAAAAAAAGAGTAGGAAGTCCATATTCTCTATCTAAAGCTCTGGGGTTAGTAGAAATCAGTAGATTAGACTACTTCTTCAAATCATTAAAGAACCAACATCTCAAAGAATTTCTAATTGGTCCATTCTCCAGTTATGAACCTTTTATCAGATTATTTGACTTATGAATTCTAAGTTCACTCTTTCTGCGCAATCTGCGTCATTCAGTAAAGAGGGGTAGTAGCATCACCTTGGAAGTCCTAATGTTACTAACAATACCAATTTCTATGCATTGCTTGAGTGATAGAAGTTCGATCGAAAGAAGTTCTATATTAACCAAAATGATTAATGGGGGTGGTGGAGTAAGAAAAGAACAAGCAGAAAAATCTGGTGACTTCTCCTACTACTTTCTTCAATCCAAAAGATATTTATCTGTTGAAAAAGATGGGAAGAAAAGAACACCTGATTCTTACTATTTAGGTTCGAACGAAGATATTTCAACAGGTTCGACGAGAGAAGAAAAGCAAGTTCGTTATGGTGCAATGAATCCTCTGGTTTCAGATAGATGGAAGGTCTGCATAGTGAGGGATTCACTCCCTGGCGAGGATATATCCAGAGATGAGACTGAGGGGATTCAGATATTATGGAGGGATAGGTATTTAGAAGATTCAAATAGGTTTTTCAAATTCTATAAACATGCGGGACTTTATAAAAATAAAAATAAAAGTGACTGTTACCAAAATGATTCTGATTCGTTATTCTTCTGAAAAATCCATAACAAGCAAGATCTGGATCGACTACAAACAACAAGATTGAGAGAGGCCTTTTCCAATTTGTCTTCATTTCCATCTTATAAAAATACAATGTCGTCTCGTGATGGTATATCCGGGTTAGATTGTCACGAAATTGGGGGAGACTCTCCTATTCTACACACTTATTCACCAATAAGAAATGAATTAATAAATCGACTCACTGGATTTTTTTTGATAATTGAGGAATCGAATCCGATTTCTAATGGGGCAATAATTATTGATATTAATAATAGTGAGAAATCTGGGAAAGGATTTCCATTGAAAATGAAAGAGAATCTATCAGTTACTAGGATATTTGGAAAGAAACTAGGGTTGCCAAGTAGCAAATACTTTGACCTCAATAAGATTCTTCCAAGATATTTTAAAATATTTCTAGGTATACCTAGAGAAGTAACTAATAGAAGTGAAAATACTACTTTTTTAAATGAATTGAAAGGAAAAGATAACATACATTCAATATATTCTCTAGTTAGATTGTATGGACGAAATAGATTGATACCTCTCTACTCAACATACACACTTCTTTTATATGACTATTTCTGTGCATTAGCTAGTGAATATTTCTTCCGAATCAAATATCGGTTGGATGGCTGGGCGGGGCGCGGGGAATCCAACGGTGTAACAAGAATTGCAACTGAAGAAAGATTATTGAAATGGAAAGATAACATAGAGCGTTTGTTGAACGAATATATTACCTTTCGAGTCGATGAGTATAGGAATGTTCAGTCAAATGTGCATAGATGGCTTGATACAACCGGAGATTCGTCTTTTTCCCCTTTCGGGAAAGTCTTTTTAGAAATAAAGTATGACTTGGATAAATCGATTTGCGGTGTATCAATAATGAGAAACAAATTACTAAATAGTATTGGTACTGGGATTAATAACACCACTCAAAATAACGAGAAGTATCCTCATCGATTTCTCAATGTTTTATTTCTTTACAAAATGATTGTTACTGAGGTTACTCGCCAAGAAGTTCTGATACATACGATTGATTATTGCATCGAGAAATTGAACGATATAGATCTTTCGATGCTTGATCCCTTATCGAGTTTACTCGATATTGACATTGACGAACAGATATCTTTTCTCAAAAGAATTCTCGAGAGAAAAAAGAGTTTATTCATTGAGTCTAGATTGTTAATTGATAAAAAAGTGATAGGCTCTTCAATCTCACTAGAACCCGCAGTGAATCCGCCTCTTGTTGGATTACCCCGCATCGAATCTATCCGAACAGGATTTTCAAGTGATGCTCTTTCCACTACGGGGAGACAGAATTGGAATCTGCTTCTAGATAATTCGAGTCGTGGGAGAGGTTCAAATAAAGATATTGGTGAGAGTATTTCAAGATACATTTCCGATGAAGTGAATACACTAAACTTTCTAGACCACTCTAATCTACCTGTATGGAACTATGCGAGAAGCAGTTTCATTCCGAGAATCAAAAGGGATTTCCTTATTGGGAGATGTAGCAGTAGTTATTCCAACGTCTTAGAAAATTTCTATGTGGGCTCCGATAATGAAGTCATCTCATCTAATATGATCTTATCTATTCAGTCCCAACTGTCGGATTCATTATCACCCGATTTATCGAAACGAACAGAAGGGGAAACTGTTGATCATGCACTCACAACGGTTCAACCTATTCCGTCTAATCTGCATGAATCTGCGACATTACTATTAACTCATTCAGATAGACTTTTTAATTCTATTTCAGATCTGAAAAGATTACTGTCGAAGTTGAACTCATCCCCTCGTGAAACGAAAGATTCGTTTCTATCTTCGTGCAGTAGCGATGGGATTTTTTTGGAAAAAACGTTGATAGACTCTAATCCATCGGCGGATTGGCGACCCCGACCTCGTCCTAAGAATCTGGGATTGGATCAAGTCAATTCAGAGAAGTCTATTGAAGATAGATCAGACTCGGGGAATGTTTCCACCAAGAATCGATTCTATCAAAACGATCCATCTATTGGTTCTTTCTGGGAACCAGAAGAATTGGAAACGCTTTATTGGTCGCTAAGATTCTCATTACGCAACGATGTAACATCAAGATCTCTAAAAGGATTGATTGGGAAGAAGGTTCTGCACGAAGATACGAAGTTTGCAGATCCATATATCCGGAAAGAGCCTATCCGTCCATCCCATTTCATCAATTTCAATGAATTATCAAAAGATTTGAACAAATATAAGATCTCTTGGATCTTTTGGAAAGAAAATATCTGTGAAAAATGGAGCCTATTCAGAGAGTATATACCTTGGTTCTTTACCCCTACCCGGTGGAGATACTTCTACGATTCGATCAGAGAAACATATCCAGAAATAGTACTTAAAATAAGTGATGACTCGAATCATAATCTCCCTAGAATTTATGAAAGAATTGCTGAGGATATAGATGGTGCCAAAGCTTATTTATTCCAAAGCCTAGAATTGAGATTCAAAAGTGATTCTATCAATACCATATTATCCAAGATAGATCTTCTTCTTTTCAAAGAAATTACTAATGAAACGAAGATGTCACATTCAGGATGGTCAGTATCTCAATTTTCCAATAAGTCTATCTTGTCTTACCTTATTCTCTCAATATTATTCGTTCTTGCATTCTCCAAGCACCATTTGTCTGCCGTTTCGGGTTCTAATTCCCTTCATTCATGGAAACGTTTCGATACTATTGGATATTTAATAGACCCAATGCGGGGATCCTATTTGAAAAAGGTAATGTATTCCCCTTCGACAAGGTAAATGTAAACGAAAGATCTACTAATCTATTCTTTGAAGAGATTCTTGAATTATATAAATAATATAATCTTTTTCTCCTTCGTGAAAAATGAACTAGATTCATGGATACTTTGTAGGGAAAGCTCCGATACCCTTAATAGTAAGAAAGAACTATTGACTCAATATTTAGTAACGAATAAGATTATTTCCAAGTATGAGTCGAAATTGAGTTCCAATTCTGATTTATCGAGCAATGAGATTGATCATGAACCTTCCCCACAAGAAAGATCTAATGTTTTGGCATACCTACATCAATTCCGTCAAAATGATCTATTAAGTTACAAGATCCGTAAGTTGGATCCTGCGGAGAAGTGGGCTCTTTCCGCCCCCGAGAGAAATATTCTATTTTCAGCAACGACGAGACGAAGAGGCATTCTGAATATGCCATGTCGTGACATACCTATCTCACTCTAATCAGGATTATTATCATCTAAAGGAATTCCGGTAGTAGGACCCATAGAAACTGGACGATCTTCCGTTATTAGGGATGTAGCATCCAATTCCTACTTTCCGTTGATGAGGCTACCACTAAGGAAGTTGCTATACAATCGATCATATTTCAATAATGTACATGGAAATTTCATCTCGAAAGAGAGCGTACACCGATTAAATCTCATTTTTGCAATAGCGAGAGAGGTGTCTCCCTGTACAATATGGATTCAAGATATTCATGAATTGAATGTTCATCGCTCGTATCATAGACTAGAAGCTGATCCCAGATTCTTACTTTGCCCAATATTGAGGAGTATTGGTAATGGGCGCAGTAATTCTCGTATTCGTAAGAATATTGTTATTGCTTCGACCCATGTACCTGCAAGGGTAGATCCAGCTCCAATAGCTCCGAACCGGTTAAACTAATTGATAAATTTCCGAAAGTCCAACAGGTGTCAACGTCAGAAAGAATTGTCAATTCTCTTACGTATCAAAGGCTTCGAAATAGAGGCTAATCCGCCTCTTCTTGAAGGTACTGGGTCTGGAACTACGGGTTATAGCAAACGAGATTTATTCTTTTCTGCTAATGAAGCGTTATTAATCGGTACTTCCAAAAGGAAAAATATTGTATGTAGTGATGCAATTGGATTAGCTTCACATAGACAACATTCAATTGTTACTTATATGGGCAATGGAATAGAATCCAGTTCTGAATACGAAATCTCTTCTCACAGGATAGGAGAAGCTATTCTAAAAAATAGTTTGATAGATACTTATCCCACAAATATTCTATTTATTGGTAGTAATGTATCAAAGAGGCGATTTTATCATTTGTCTAACTGGTATGTGGAACCTTCAATAACCGAGTCAACAATTAAGGAATTCACTCTATTTTCGCATATCCTAGGGCTACTGGCTGGATTAGCGGCTCGCGATTCGTTCAAAATGGATATGAGAAAGAAAGAAAATTCCATTGTTATTGATAAACTTGTAGAGAATGAGTTTAACCTAGCGTGTGGTGTTCTAGAAAACCTTTCGAAGGATTTCTCATGTTCAGAAATCTGTAGAAGCAGAAGTCGATCCAATAATAGTCTTTCTTTTCCTTCTCCTACTGAACCCAGGTACTGTTCAGATATAATCTATACAAGTCGTTCTTCCAAATCTACGAGAAAAGGGGTGTTTCATTTTCCAACCGACTTCGAAATGAAACAGTCACCCGAAATAGACTTAATTCCGACGGAAGTATCGCGTGAGATTACTTGGTCCCCTAAGGCGTGGCGCCTCAGTTTCATGCGAAGTGGTACTTATGAATCGATAAGAGTCTTATCCGAATTCAATAATTTGTATAATCTAATCCTCCTTTACCAAAATCAGAATCAAATACCCCAACGGGATTTCGAATTGAATAAGATTAAGTATAGTGAAAATAGATCGTATGAGAAAAAAGGATATCTTTTCAGTTATAAGAGAGCTTTAGGTAGGTTGAGACAAAGATATATTAAAAGATTGGAAGACCGATTGGATAATATCTCGTTACGTGAGCAATTTCTCGAATTGGGAATCTCCGACTCATCTAATCAATATGAAACACAATGTAATCGATCCGATGAACCGACTCGATTCTTAGGGGGGCGCTTCATCTGGGACCCTATGCTTCTGTTCCAGCCGGATCATAACATTCCTTCCTCGCGTCGTAGTTTATTAGCGAAGCAAGAACTGGTGCGGAGGCTTTACGTCACTTACGGTATGAGAAGGGAGCGCGAAAAACATTTCTCAAATGAAAAGATTAAGAATTTCTTTCTCTATCGTGGATATGATCCGAAATCGATAGCTGAATCATCTATTAAGCGGTGGAATAAATTCCCTTTGGATGAGGAGCGACATTCCGAATACGTCAAAGAAACTTAGTTTATGCATATACATCTGCAATATCCACAGATATTTGTTCCCATTCACTTGTATCAAAGCATTGTAATAGAAGATTTGCAAGAGCGATTTATTCGTTTTAGGCTTCTGGTTCATAGAAATAGATGGATGAGACGGAACCGTTCCCCATTTAAGGATTTTCTTATCTATAATATGTTGCTTGAAACTTATTAATATCTATTCAATCCGTTCCGGTTTGGTGGGACGTCACTGGATCAAATAACGAAACAATTTTTTAATGAAAGTTCAATATCATATAAGAAAATCTTAGATACTCTTCATTCAGTCTAGATCTCTAGCAATATAGAGGTATTTAGAAGTCGAATCAGTAGAAGGAAGATCTATCTTTTCCTTTTACTGATACAATAAGATTCTGCTTGTAGCATCTAAAATGATTAAAAAAAAAAAGGATAGATCATTTCCTATATGAGTCTTTCTACTTGAAAAAAAAAAAAAAGTAAAATCAAGGAAGAATAAGAATTTCTTCTATAGGGAGTATGGGAAGCGGTTTATAGGGAAGCAACTTTTCAATATCCTGTTCGGAATAGATCCTTTTTGTGGATTCACTCTCGAGGTGACTGATTGATTCGCTTATCCCAATCATTCAGTACACCGGAGTGAAGTGGGGATTCTCGAAGAAGCGACGCTTAAATAGGGCCCTTAGAAGCATTGGATTATCCAAAAGAGGGGAACTTATGGGTTCTTTCATCAATTATTGGAGCTTGAAATAGTGAATCCCTCACTGGTTTATGGGCTATAGTCCAACGTGATTTGATTTGGCATATGGGTGAAAGACAACTATCCTATCACTGGGAGTTTTTGATGTAGATAATGTAAATTCTTTAGGATATTATGAGAATGTACCTTCCCCTTTTTTAGCGCGAATCAAGTTCTTTTATTGGAAAGAAGCGTCATCATCTCCATCATCTAAACCATCTTTCATTCCACCGGAAATAGATGAATCTCCCCGGGTAGGATTTGAACCTACGACCAATCGGTTAACAGCCGACCGCTCTACCGCTGAGCTACCGAGGAAAATGGTAGGGAATTTAGTCTCATACACATTTAATGACCCTTGTTCTTTGAGCCGCCTCTGAATCTGCAAGACGTTAAGCTTCCTCTGACATTTATTTCGTAAACTTCGCGTACACCCTAACTCCTATTATAGGAAGAAGCGGCAGCGATAGCAATCCTATTTGAATAGAGCCCCAGAATCATGGGGGGGGGGGCTGGTGTGGTCGATCTTGGCCATGATTGATTGCCCACCCCCCATGATCTGTATCGATCAATCACCAATCAATAGTTTCTATTCCCCCCCTTCCGAGAAGCATAGTAGAATAGCCACAGGATTCTTTTACCTCATAGAAGTAGAAGGAATATCTTTCAATAGTAATAGGGAGAATAAAGAAAAGAAAAAGGAAAGAGATAGAGATGGGGAAGATGAGGAAGATGAGGAAGATGAGGAAGATGAGGAAGATGAGGAGTAGTCGGAAGAAATGAACACGAATTGGAGCCTTGTGAAACGAAAGTGGCAGTTTATGGTAAAGGTGGGATTGGCAAGTCAACAACTAGCTGTAACATATCAATAGCTTTAGCTAGGCGTGGAAAACAAGTCCTACAAATTGGGTGTGATCCCAAACACGATAGCACCTTCACTCTTACAGGATTTTTAATACCTACGATTATAGATACTTTGCAATCAAAGGATTATCATTATGAAGATGTATGGCCCGAAGATGTGATTCACAAAGGTTATGGTGGGGTAGACCGTGTGGAGGCTGGTGGACCACCCGCAGGAGCTGGGTGCGGGGGGTATGTCGTGGGAGAAACAGTAAAACTACTGAAAGAATTAAATGCGTCTTATGAGTATGATATCATTTCATTCGATGTTTTGGGGGACGTAGTCCGTGGGGGTTTTGCCGCTCCATCAAATTATGCCGATTATTGTATTATCATTACTGATAATGGATTCGATGCACTTTTTGCAGCAAATTGCATCGCTGCGTCAGTTAGGGAAAAAGCGCATACCCATCCGTTGCGATTAGCTGGTTTGGTGGGGAACCGAACATCTGAGAGGGACCTTATTGATAAATATGTAGGAGCTTGTCCCATGCCCGTACTAGAAGTATTACCCTTGATCGAAGACATTCGAGTTTCGAGAGTGAAGGGAAAAACTTTGTTTGAAATGGCTGAATGTCAACCGAATCTCAATTATGTTCGTGACTTTCATTCAAATGTAGCAGATTAAACTTTGTCTAAACCAGAGGGAATTGTACCAAGAGAAATTCCCGATAGAGAATTATTTAGTTTACTTTCTGATTTCTATCTAAACCCCAATTCTGGAAAAGGGGAGGACACTCGAAATAGTCAGCAGAATACTCCACTTGATTTTACGATAATATGACACCGAGGTTGTCACGCCTCTGTATATAAATACCTCTCCAAGGAAACGTTTTCATGAAGAATCTTGAAATTCCTACTTTTGAATGTGAAACTGGTAATCATCACACCTTTTGTCCTATTAGTCGTGTAGCTTGGTTGTATCAAAAGATAGAAGATAGTTTTTTTCTAGTAATAGGTACGAAGACTTGTGGTTACTTTTTGCAGAATGCTCTTGGAGTTACGATTTTTGCGGAACCTCGTTATGCAACGGCAGAATCGGAAGAGGGGGATATCTCAGCTTAATTGAATGATCAAAAAGAGTTGAAGAGAATCTGTTTCCAAATAAAAAAAGATAGAAACCCTAGTGTTATTATTTGGATTGGCACATGTACCACAGAGATAATAAAAATGGATCTGGAAGGCATAGCACCCAAACTAGAACGCCAACTCGGAGTACCAATCATAGTGGCGCGGGCCAACGGATTGGATTACGCCTTTACTCAAGGAGAGGATACTGTATTGGCTGCCACGACACACCGATGTCCCGAATACGATCGTTATGCAACGAGCCAAGAAAAGAAAGATGCAATTGAAAGTGTTGAGGAAGGGAACGCCGCCCCAGCAGAATCTAAGAGATTCACTTCTAAAGGAAGAAAATTGAATCACCCCACTTTAGTCCTTTTTGGATCTCTGCCTTCAGGTGTAGCTTCTCAATCGAATTCAGAGTCGAAACGCCAATCCATTCAAGTATCGGGTTGGTTACCCTCCCAGAGATACGCTGAACCTCCAGCTTTGGGCGAAGGAGTTTATGTTTGCGGTGTAAACCCTTTCTTAAGCCGCACAGCGACAACATTGATGCGTCGGAGAAAATGCCAATTAATTGGAGCACCCTTTCCGATCGGTCCCGATGGAACACGCGCTTGGATCGAAAAAATTTGTTCAGTATTTAATGTGAAACCCGACGGTCTGGAGGAGAGAGAGAATCATATCCGGAAGAATCTGAAAGATTATCTTGGAATAGTAACCGGAAAATCTATATTCTTTATGGGAGATAATCTGTTAGAAATATCTCTAGCACGATTTTTAATTCGATGCGGAATGATCGTTTACGAAGTAGGTATCCCTTACATGGATAAGAGATATCAAGCTGGCGAATTATTGCTTTTGCAACATACTTGCAAAAAGATGAAAACACCCATGCCACGAATTGTTGAGAAACCGGATAATTATAGTCAGGTGCAGCGTATGCATGAGCTGAAACCTAATTTAGCAATTACCGGGATGGCCCACGCCAACCCTTTGGAGGCAAGAGGTATTGATACAAAATGGTCTGTCGAATTCACATTTGCCCAGATTCATGGATCCACTAATGCAAGAGATGTTCTTGAGCTCGTTACTCGTCCTTTGCGGCGTAATAACGACTCTATTCTAGGTTGGGGCAGTCTATCGAAACAGACGGTAGAAATCTAAGTTAAATGATTTTGTTTTGAAATTGCCGAGTAATAATAATTGGTCACTAATCATTATGAAAGAGTATATAAGAATATATAAAAGTTCTTAATCATAAGATTTGTTTATTTCATTTTTATTTTCTATGATTGAGAAGAAAGCTCCCTCCTAATTTTATTGATAGAATTCTTATTCTGGGTGTACAAATAATTATCAAAATCATTTGGAAAAATGACCTATTTGTGTGTATAATATAAGCAGTATCAATACTGATTGTAAGATGTTAAGGAATAACGTGAGTAATATTAATACTGGTTGGAAGATGTGAAGAAATAATTTAGGGGGGGGGGGGGGCCTGGGGGTAGGGTAGTTACAAACATAAAAAATACTACAACGATTTTAAATCTATTAAACACTTTGTCACTGGCTTGGGTCAAAATAGTGAGTCCCTACATATTATTTGGCATTTACTACGGGTTACTCACAACACTGCCTGTCGGACCTTCCCAAATATTATGTATAAGGGCTTTTATCATGGGAGGAAGCCTCAGCGGCATCGTCGCCATGAGTGGATCGATGATGGGACAGCTACTACTTATTCTATCAATATTTTGTTCACCTATATATTTATTCTTGTCAAAGCCGCACGCGCTAGCTCTGGTAGCAATACCATACATGTTCCTTTTTTGGTTTCGAACCAAAGACTTACCGGATTATCAAACTTTACGCCCTATCACTTCGTTGCGTGATTACCGAATAGGTAACCTATTTATGAATAGCTTTATCTTTCAGATTCTGAATCCAATTCTATTGCCAAGTCCTGTGTTGGCAAGATTAATTCACCTATTTTTGTTTCGTTATAGCAACAACGTAATATTCTTAATAAGTAGTTTCTTGGGTTGGTTGGTAGGTCACATACTATTCAGCTATTTATGTAGACTACTCATAGTTCGTGTGGAAAAAGATTCACCACTACTTTATTTATTGGTAAAACGCGCCATTCATAGAACTTTTAGTATTATTCTTGTTATTAATGTAATATTCTGCTTGGGTAGAGCCCCATTGTCTTTTTGGACTAAAAAATTCCTAGATGAGACTAATGAGAAAGACCTAGATTTTTGGATGTCCGAATTCAAGGAACTAGAAATATTGTGGTGGATTTTCAAGCCATGGCCTATCTCTTTCTACGAGCCCTGGAGGACGAATCGGCCTCTACGATTCAAAAAGAATAGTCGATTCGACGGAAGTAGTCTCGTCAAAAGAAGAGTATCCACTTATTTTTTTGATAAATGTTTAATCGATGGAAAACAAAGGTTAACCTTTGCGGCGTTGCCTAGTCTGTCAATTCTTGAAAGATAATTAGAGGAATATTCAAAAAATTCGGATGTATCCACGGAAACCTATCCCTCATACCGGGACTGGATTTTAGAGAGACTGATAAGGAATGAAGCTTTTCAACAAGAGTTAAAGGACCGAATCGGATTATTAGATGCTGGGTCTACTTTTTGGAAAGCAATGGAAAAAAAGACTAGATTGACAAGTGAAAATAATACGAGATTACCTAACGTATACGATCCTTTTATCACTAATTCCTATCGTATAAGAATCCCGACTCCACAGACATTTTTGACAGTGAATGAACTAGATCGGACGATGAGAAAGGGATCGGAATCAGTGACAAATAAAGGATCAGTGGCAACTAGAAAGAGCAGTTACATCGGTAGAAACAGTTACAAGAAGCGGATTGAAGATTGGGTCTCTGCTAAAAATCGAAGATCGAGGCGTAGCAACAGGACCCCTCTCCCGTGGGAAACTTTACCGAGAAAAGCCCAACGCGTATTCCACTTCATGTTCGATAACCGACTAGTGTTCGATTTTGAAACACAAGACATTTTGAAAGGAATAAAATCTTCATCCAGCTTCGATGTGACTTGGGAACAAATATTTGATATTGATCCTATAGATCGAGCCCTGTTTTTGATTTATCTCGAAGAAGATTGTCGCAACTTAAGTCAAACCTCTCTCTCAGCTATACTCTCAATAAACGGCGAAAAGCGCTTCTCTGATCCGAGATACGAAACACGCTCAATCTATAAAATTGAGGATCTAGAAAAGTATTTGGCTCATGAGACTGAAATAATGTTTGATGCTCGATTCGATGTTCCAGGCGTGGAAAGTGATGTTCGTTATAGAAAATTACGAAATCTAGGGATTAGTATTGCGAAGACGAAACGTAAGACAATAAGACTAGTAAAACGATTTGCAAAAATATCTGATTTTCGTCGAAAAGTTGTGAAAGGGTCTATGCGGTCCAGGAGGCGCAAGGTTTTGGTTTGGGAAATGTTTCAGGAAAAAGCGCATTCACCCTTTTTCTTGAGATTGATGGAAATACCTAACCTCTTCCAATTACCCATCGAGGGATTGACAAGTTCAAATTCTGAAGGAATGATTATTGGCCCGGTAGGGCCGGCTGGTCTGCAATTCGAACAAGAACTAGACTTTTCCTCAGCCGCGAAAGGCTTAAGTGGATCAAAATCTGCTCGTTCAGCTATAGCGGCTAGATTGGATGTGGGTCCCATTCACAGTGGAAGAGGTTTATTGCTGGTCCTACAACCGAATTTTCGAAAATATATAAAATTACCTATATGTATAGCGTTTAAAAATTTTGGTCGTAGATTGTTACTTCAAGATTCTGAATGGGATAAGGATTGGAAGGAATGGAGGAAAGAGATTCATATTAAATGCACGTACGACGGCGAAGAATTTTCACCTAGTCGGTTTCCCGGTCGCTGGTTGAAGGAGGGCTTACAGATAAAGATTCTATATCCATTTCAATTGAAGCCTTGGCATACTCGTGGGAGGAATAAACGATCAACCATCCGGGAAGAAGTTATAAAGATCAAATCTACCAGGGATCAAGGATCAAAAAAAGGCAGTAGGTTAGAACGAAAAAGGTCCCAATTTACTTATTTAACAGCTTGGGGATTTCAAACAGATGTACCCTTTGGAACTATTAAAAAAGACCCTCCTTTTTGGAAACCCGTTCGAAGAGAGTTCATTCGGATTTGGAATAAGAATCTCTCGCTGCGAACCCAGCAAGTATATCGTTTCTATTCCAAATTCAATATAGCCAGGATACTGAGACCAAGTCTATTAAGGGGATTGAATCTATTCTTTGGAGTTGAAGAAACTTCAAATCACTCTGGTTGGAATGAGATTACTGGGAAAGAAACTTTAGCCATTAAGCATAAAAAGGAACTAGTAGAATCGAAATCAAATATTGGTAAAACAGGTGAAAGGTCGATTCATATTGACAATAAAGTTCAATCAATTGTTAATGCTGATGAAGGACTAGTTGCGGGTAGTAATGCGCACGGATTCGTGGATTTGTCAACCGGAAAGATCGTTAGAAACGAGCGGGATACCAAAACATTCCAGGTCAATGAATTAGTAATGGATCATAGACTGAGGGACACGAACCTTACCATTCCTCTGAAATTTGAAGTAGAAAGAATGGGTTTTGGGGGAATTACCTTGAAATTGCGCATATTGATTGCAGAAGTAAACGAAAAGTATTTCTTGGTAACATCAACATTATGTCAAAAAATTAACAGAGCTCTTGCTCATTACTCTAATGAATTTGCTGCGTTGCAGGCGCAGCTAGTAAAAGTGAGGAGTAACGCTATTGAGGTTTACGAGGAGACGGAAAACTCAACTTTATCTGTTTCCGGAACGAAGAATGAGGTGTCGCGGGTTGACCGTTTTCAATCACTATCTCAAGCTTATCTTTATGACAATGTGTGGAGCATGAGCATAAAGGGAAATTTAGATTTGAGTTTTATGGTGAATGGCACCGTGAAGAGCAGTAATTCTGGAGAAAAGACCGGATACACCGAGGATTGGGATAATGGTTCAACTTTGTATCAGCCTGGGAAACCTTGGGATTCTGCAGAGAATTCTTACGATGTCCTGGGCGATGACAGTTTCGTGGATTGTCTCGATGAGACCGGTAACAAAATTGTACATAAATTTATTAATGAACACATTAGGGAATCTGGAGAGGGGTGGGGGTTCCCCAAACAGCTCTGTGACTTAGATGCAAATAATTGGAATAAGTGGGTAGATTGTTTCTACAGATGCAACTTACCGCTGGAGGTGTGGCGTAATATAGCACCCCAGAAATGGAGAGTCGGTTTGGATAATTTGAACATACTCAAGAATATTGAGAAAAAAGTTTTAGATGAGCCGGAACAATATGTCCCTCGAGACAATTATTCCATCTATACGGAAAACCCCTTGCTTAGAGACCGAATCAAGAATTTTAATAAGCGCCGCAAATACAGTTATTCGTTACATAGTTTTATTGATTTTTTAAGAGATGCAGATACACAAGAATATCCTATGCGGCAAGACGCTCTCGCACAAAAGATTCATTCCGAGAATCGTATCGAGAAAATTACTAGAGTAGGGGGGAAGAACAGACCCTCTCATTCACAAATTTATGATTCAGAATTGAATTCTAAATCAAAGTTTGATTTGATGTTATGGGTAGTTCCGGATTTCACGGGAATGAAAAGCATTTCTAGAAAAAAATCAAGATTGGAAAATCCTGTTTTGAAAGATGATGATGACGCTGATTACAGGGTAGTAAAATTATTAGATATAGATGATAGGTTTCAAGATACAGTGAATGAGATATACGAGATAACGTTAGATGAGAGAGAAAGTATTGATTACATATTTCGATGGAAATGGAAATCCAAAGCATTAGAGGGGGAGCTAGAGAGATTGAGGAACTTAACAGTCCTCATTAGCATATTGGGAAATGACCAAGATCTTACTGCGTTCCGTGTCAATATAGGTATAGATTCGGATCTATTGAATCTCTTTTTAAACACAACTAGACTTGGTGTTTTAAATAACTTATCTATTGTTTCGGCTCACCGTTTACCGCTAGTATTTGACGACCAAATTTTGATGTACAAAATTGTTAGCCCTTTATTAAAATTCAAGTATAGATTTAGAAATAGATTCAATAAACGGTTATACGAGGATATATATAATGGGTGTATATCACGTTTATCGCTCGTAGCGATAGAAGGAAAGAAAAAACAGTCTCATCTTTATAACATCGAGGATCTCCTGCTTCCGAGACGTCGCCGGGAATTGCGATTCCTTCGATCTCTACTAAATCTAGAGTCTCTAGAACCGGAAGAACAAGATTTAGATCCCATTCCCGGAATCGAACGGATCCACGGGAATAAGGATTCTAATCATTTGGGGATAAGTGAGGTCCAAAAAATTAAACGTTTCCTATGGCCCAGCCACCGTTTAGAAGAATTAGCTTGTGTAGGTAGATTCTGTTTCAATATCACTAACGAGAGTTGATTTGCCATGCTCAAGATACGGATGTATCCTATTATTCGAAATTGACGTAAGCGGAGGAATATAAAGCAAAAGCATAGGTTTAAACGTTTGCTTGATTGGGATTACCAAAATCCCGGTAATCCCAATCAAGTATTTGACATATCGATTAAATGATCTCCCACCGGCAAGCCGCGATACACATACCTGCTAATTGATAATGAACCGATCCTCAAACAGTGAGTCTGGGGCTTATTGCAATACCGTTTTTCAATTCAATTGAATTTTTTTTCCTCTCGCTCAAACTGATATTACTCCAATTGTCCAACTGGTGACTGAATCCTTTATAATCGGTTTGAAAGATAAAAAGCAATCATAATTATTATTGTTACTATGAATAAAAAGATATCTATTGATTTGTCGTTAATAGGTGGGAATAAAGATACAGGATCTGCCGGTTCCCAAGTCTACTATCTGACCCATCAAGTCTCAAAACTTACTTCTCATCTGGAATCGCACCTCAAAGACTATTCATCTCAAAGAGGTTTGTGGAAATTACTAGGCAAACGTAAACGTCTCTCAATCTATTTATCCGAGAAGAATCCAACTTTGTACAATAAAGTTATAAAAAATCTAAGTATTCGGGGATTAAAGGGGCGTTGATACAAACTCGCACAGGAAGTTGCTACTTCGACACATATTGTACAAAAAAAAATATCTATTTATTGACTGAAGCTAGATTTTGTAATATTTATTGGAAAGGAAACAATTTACGAGTATGCCTCTCAAAGAAATAGATCCAGTTACAGTGAGTCTGGGTCCTCATCATCCATCGATGCATGGTGTTCTTAGGCTTATTGTTACTCTAGATGGAGAAAATGTTGTTGATTGCGAACCAATATTAGGCTATTTACATAGAGGGATGGAAAAGATTGCCGAAAACCGGACGATTTTACAGTACCTTCCCTATGTAACAAGGTGGGATTACTTAGCCACCATGTTTACCGAAGCCGTAACAGTCAATGCACCAGAGAAATTGGCAAATATTCAAGTACCTGGAAGAGCTAGTTACATACGTGTAATCATGCTTGAATTAAGCCGAATAGCTTCCCACTTGTTGTGGCTTGGACCCTTTCTAGCGGATGTTGGTGCGCAGACTCCATTCTTTTACATATTCCGAGAAAGGGAAATGATTTATGATTTATTTGAAGCTGCTACGGGTATGCGAATGATGCATAATCATTTTCGTATCGGGGGGGTCGCTGCAGATCTACCGTATGGGTGGGTAGACAAATGCCTAGACTTCTGCGATTATTGTCTACCAAAGATTCATGAATACGAGCGACTAATTACGAATAATCCTATTTTTTTGGGACGGGTAAGGGGAATAGGTTTCGTTAGTAGGGAAGAAGCTATCAATTGGGGCTTATCGGGGCCCGTATTACGAGCCTCAGGGGTTCAGTGGGATCTCCGCAAGATTGATCATTATGAATGTTATGATAACTTGGATTGGCAGATCCAGTGGCAAACAGAGGGAGATTCGTTGGCTCGTTATTTGGTACGAATTGGCGAAATGAAAGAGTCTATTAGAATTATTCAACAAGCATTGAAACTTCTTCCAGGAGGTCCATATGAGAATTTGGAAGGTCGACGCTTCAGCCAGCAACAAGGAGAAGCAGAATGGAATGATTTCAATTATCAATTTGTTGGCAAGAAATCCTCTCCCACTCTTAAGTTACCTAAGCAGGAACATTATGTAAGAGTAGAAGCCCCCAAGGGAGAATTAGGAGTTTTTTTGATTGGAGATGATAGTGTTTTCCCTTGGAGATGGAAGATTCGTCCACCTGGTTTTACAAATCTACAGATTCTTTCTCAATTGATAAAAGGAATGAAGCTAGCAGATATTATGACAATATTAGGTAGTATAGACATTATTATGGGAGAGGTTGATCGTTGAAACGGTAACTGGTATCGAAACTTACGGAGAACAAGTAGTTCATTCATTTGATGAATTAGGAATTGCAAAAGATTATTTTGAATTAATTTGGATTTTAGTCTCTATCCTTATCTTAGTTATAGGGGTTACAACAGGAGTATTAGTCATCGTATGGCTCGAGTGAAAAGTGTCCGCGGGGGTGCAGCAGCGTATCGGACCGGAATACGCAGGTCCGTTGGGAATTACCCAATCTCTAGCAGATGGAATCAAGCTTCTTTTAAAGGAAGACATTGTTCCAGCCAGGGGCGACACTTGGTTATTCAATATTGGACCAGCCGTGGTAGTCACACCAGTTTTCATAAGTCATTTGGTAATACCTTTTGGTCAACATATTATTCTATCTGATCTGAGTATAGGTGCTTCTTTTTGGATCGCTATCCCAAGCATTGTACCCCTAGGTCTTCTCATGGCAGGGTATGGCTCAAATAATAAATATTCTTTTCTGGGTGGTCTTAGAGCCGCTGCCCAATCTATCAGTTACGAAATACCCCTGGCTTTATGCATCTTGTCCATATCCCTACGTGCGATTCGGCGAGTAGGAATCGGAGTAGATACTTAAAAAAAAAAAAGATAGAAATCTTCGTTGATTGATAAACTAAATAGTCATTTGGGTGAGATCGAACAGCGTTTCGCAGTTATTGGGTCGAGTCCCATTCCCCATGTACGGGCGTAAAAGCATATCCGAGCGGTAGACACCGCTTCACCCCAGGTCTACATCGAGGCTTGAAGCGGGAACGGGGAATAGTCGAGTTTTAAGGATTAAGCAGGAGTGGATGGTCAGGAACACCAATATACGCAAGAGACTTGTAAGGTAGAGGGAAGGGTATATAGAAAGCGGGTACGGGTAAAGCGTAAAACTACTCAAATAAAATCTTTCTCTATCTCTTTTTTCTTTTACCGGATGAGAGAGACTCAGCTTCGGTAGGGGTGACTGAGTGGTACATCTCGAAAATCCCAGTCTCGAGTATATTCCTATCCACTTCAATCATGACTATTTGGAACGAAGTAACCCTTGCAGCAGTTTCCCGATTCTAGTAAAAAATAAAATAATAATTGGATTAATGCCAACAATCAGTCATTTGTTTGTGAGATTGTGGGTTGTTAAACCGGGGAGATTATTAAGATAATCGTTCCAGGATTTCCCTCCCCAAATGCGGGTAAATATTTTTATAGACGGAGATGTATGGTAAGCTTCAGAAGCTCATGGAACATTTTAACCCATATTGAAAAAGGACTGAGAGGGTGGAGATGGATTCGGAAGCGGTTACTTCTTGTAGCAAACGGAATCTCATCGGTTAGGATTGAGGGGGATCTCCATACAGCGGTGTCGCAGATGATAATCTTAAATCATTGACCCTTCTCGATCGAATCGATGAGGAGCCGTATGAAATCCCAACTTCATGTACGGTTCTGAATTAGAGGTGGTAACTAGAACCATACCGTCGACTATCCTTATCCGGCAGCTTGAGTACAGTTGATATAGTTGAAACGCAATCTAGATATGGTTTTTGGGGATGGAACTTGTGGCGTCAACCCATAGGTTTCATAGCGTTCTTCATTTCGTCATTGGCAGAATGTGAGAGATTACCGTTCGACTTACCTGAAGCGGAAGAAGAACTAGTAGCTGGTTATCAAACTGAGTATTCGGGAATAAAATTTGGTTTATTTTATGTTGGTTCTTATCCGAATCCATCGGTTTCTCCATCATTTGTAACGGTTCCTTATTCGGGTGGATGGGATTCATCAATTCCTTTTTTTACAAAACTTGGACAAAATTCCCTATCTTGGGGTCTTAGCGGCGCATCCTTCGATTTATTGAAAATAGTGATAGATATCGTTATTACATCATCTAAATCTTATTTATTGTTATTTATCTCCATTTCGACAAGACGGACTTTGCCCAGAGTAAGAATAGATCAATTATTGGATCTCGGATGGAAATTTCTTTTGCCGATTGCTCCGGGAAATCTGTTGCTGACAGCTCCGTTTCAACTTCTGTCACTCAAATAGTATACGCTTTTATTTACTCCAATATTCCTCCAAGTTAAATCTATTAAATCTATTTAATAGATTTTTATTTTTTAGAGAGATAAATAGATTTATCTATTTATAATAAAATAAAAAATTAGATTAGGTTTATCTATCATATGTTTCCCACACTAATTAAATTTCGGAATTATGGGCAACAAGCCATAGAAGCTGCAAAATACATTGGTCAAGGTTTTGCGGTTACTTCAGATCATTTGAATCGTTCACCGATAACTATCCAATATCCGTATGAAAAAATTGTATCATCCGAACGATTTCGTGGACGCATCCATTTTGAATTCGACAAATGTATCGCTTGTGAGGTATGCGTTCGGGTATGTCCAATCAATCTGCCTGTTGTTGATTGGAAACTAATAAGAAGCATTAGAAAGAAACAATTGAAGAGTTATAGCACTGATTTCGGAGTTTGCATCTTCCGTGGAAATTGTGTCGAATACTGCCCAACCAATTGTTTGTCAATGACTGAAGAGTATGAACTTTCGAGTTATGATCGTCATGAATTGAATTATGATCAAATGGCTTCGGGGCGTCTACCCCTTTCCATCTCCCAAGATTTTTCAGTCCAAACAGTTTCAGCAAGTTACCTATCCAAAAGAGTTATGGGTAGATATTCCGAAAATCAAACCATCACTCGTAGTACCAATTGAATATTTTGAGAGATGAATCGACTCATCTTGTTATCTGTGATAAAGAGATGGGGGTTGCTAAAAAAAGAGAAATAGAGGGAATATATATACTGGAGATGATAAAAAAAAATTGAGCAATTGTGTATAACGAATTTATCCGAATCAGTTCATGAAGCTATTTTGACATTACTAGAGTTGGGTATTCTACTAGGAAGTTTGGGGGTAGTAGCACTCGCTAATGTGGTTCATTCTGCTTTTCTTCCCGGGCTGGTTTTCACCCGTATATCCCTATCATATATCGTATTGAATGCTGATTTTGTAGCTGCCGCGCAATCGCTTGTTTATGTAGGAGCTATAAATGTTTTAATTGTGTCTGCCGTAACGGTTACTGATGAACCCACGAGTTCCAATTCACCCACTAATTGGAGTACGGGGCATTTCATTACTTTGGGAGCTTGTACGGGTCTTTCTTCACTATTAACCATTATGATTAATAGTACAAAATGGTCTAATATATGTTTCATTAATCGATCGAAGATTCTTGTGGGAGAGACCCCGGGGAATAACGTCCAAGAACTTGGATATCAATTATTAACCACTTTTCTAGTTCCGTTTGAACTTCTTTCCATACTTCTTTTAGTTGCTCTGATAGGAGCAATTACCCTGGCCCGCAACGAAGAAGTAACCACAATGAATGAAGGGTCTGTTTCGTCATCTCGGAATAACTCTTCATTTTTCTGATCAATCTCGACCTTATTGAAATAGAAAGGTTAGAAGAGACAGCCGTGTAAAAATGACCTATCATGTTTTCTAGAGAGGAGGTTAATACATCACGCTTGAACACGGACTAGTGCTAGGTGCTTATCTATATTGTATTGGTTTCTTTGGGTTAATCACGAGTCGAAACACGGTTAGGGCACTCACGCGTCTTGAGCCAATTTTTAATGCAGTTAATATTAATTTTGCAACATTCTCCAATTCTTTTGATAATCAGCGATTGGGTGGAGAAATATTTTCTTTATTCATAATAGCCGTTGCGGCTGCTGAAGCTGCTATTGGATTAGCCCCCGCTCTTGTTATTCAGCGAAACAGAAGATCGACTCGTATCGATCAATTCGATCTGTTAAAATGGTAATTGATCAGTAAATACAGCGTTTCTCTAAATCTAATCAATTTGGTGTTCAATTGAAGAACGGGTATTGCTACCGATGGAACCGTGTTACTGCCCCCCCCCCCCCCCCTCTTTGATAACTAAGTTTCTCTCCTTATCCTATACTTCTATATTCTTATTTTTTATTTTATCAAAAATAAGGTAATGAAAAAAAAGGAATAATTCTCTATAAGCATTAGATCCGATCAGGTAAATCATATAAAGAAAGGGAATGTTTCACTTAATGATCAAGAGTATCGACGTAAGGGGTGGGAAGAAAGAGGTGTATCCTAACCATTTAAATAAAAGAATATTTTTGATATATCAATCTGATAGGAGTAAATAGACTCAATGGCACATTCAGTGAAAATCTATGATACATGTATCGGTTGTACTCAATGCGTAAGAGCATGTCCCACAGATGTATTGGAAATGATACCCTGGGATGGGTGTAAAGCCAATCAAATAGCTCCTGCTCCTAGAACAGAAGATTGTGTAGGTTGTAAGAGATGTGAATCCGCTCGTCCAACAGATTTTTTGAGTGTACGCGTCTACTTGGGAGCTGAAACTACTCGCAGTATGGGTCTAGCTTATTGATTAGCCGGTAGAGGTAGAAATAAATTAAGAAAAATTAATTTTCACTTTATTTCGACTCATACTCGAGGCTTCATGATCATGAAGTCTGGGTATGAGTCGGGATATTCAGCTTATACAGTCCTTTCTATCAAAAATTATTTTCTATTCATGATGAGTAACGTACCTCGGCTAACGATAATCGTTCTCTTTCCAATTTTTGCAAGTCTGCTACTTCCGATGCTGCCTCGTAACGGAAATAGAATCATTCGATGGTATACCCCGGGCATCCGTATACTAGAATTTCTAATAATCATTTATATTTTTCATTGTCACTTCCGAATCGATTACCAACGTATTCAATTGATAGAGAACTTTAACTGGATAAACTCTATTAATTTTCATTGGGGCTTAGGTATTGACGGACTTTCTATGGGTCTCATTCTACTAACAGGTTTTGTTACTACTTCAGCAACCCCAGCAGCTTGGCCGATCACGCGTAATACACGGCTATTCTATTTTCTAATGTTAGTTATGTATAGCGGCCAAATAGGATTATTTGCTTCTCAAGACATTTTGCTTTTCTTTTTCATGCGGGAGCTAGAACTAATTCCAATCTATTTACTTTTATGCTTGTGGGGTGGAAAGAGACGCTCATACTCAGCCACAAAATTTATCTTATACACAGCCGGTGGTTCCATCTTTCTCTTAGTAGCAGCTTTAACTATGAGTTTCTACGGAACTGAGATACCCTCTTTTGATATTCAAGACTTGACAAATAAATCGTACCCCATATCATTGGAAGTACTTTGTTACTTGGGGTTTTTAACCGCCTATGCTGCGAAATTACCAATCTTTCCCTTTCATACTTGGTTGCCAGACACTCATGGAGAGGCGCATTACAGTACGTGTATGTTACTAGCTGGAGTATTATTAAAAATGGGAGGATACGGGTTGATCCGAATAAATTTGGAGTTATTGACCCACGCACATTCCATATTTGGATCATGGTTGGTACTGTTTGGAGCAATCCAGATTGTATACGCTTCTATGATTTCTATGAGTCAGCGCAACCTTAAGAGAAGAATAGCCTATTCATCAATATCCCATATGGGTTTTGTAACCATCGGAATTGGTTCCTTGACAAATACGGGTATTAGTGGAGCTATATTACAAATGATTTCCCATGGTTTAATAGGTGCAGCTCCGTTTTTCCTTGCGGGTACTTGTTACGATAGAACCCGTACCCTTTCTCTCGACCAACTAGGAGGGATTGCAATTCCAATGCCTAGACTATTTACCATGTTTAGTATCTTCTCACTGGCATCTCTCGCGTTGCCGGGAATGAGTGGGTTTGCATCAGAATTATTGGTATTCCCAGGAGTCGTTACTAATAAGCAATATTCGTCTCTATTTAAAGTGGCGGTTACAGTAGTAGAAGCAACTGGTACAGCATCAACTCCCATCTATTTGTTATCTATGTTACGTCGAATATTTTATGGGTACAGACCAGCCAACGAATCGAATCCGTATCTAATTGATTTTGGTCCAAGGGAATTATTTATTTCGATTTGTCTCTTCCTACCAATACTAGGTATCGGTCTATACCCGAATATGATTTTAAATCTATGGAATAGTAAAGTACTCTCGATCTTGTTCTCATATTCCCTTATGGAATGAAGAAAAAACGAGAAGTAACCATACTTTAAAATTAGACTTTTTTTTTTTTACAAATTGATAGCAAAATGCCAAGATTTGTTTTGTCTTCGATCCTTATTTAGTAAAAGAGTTTACCAATCTCAGTAACGTCATTTCAGGAATATTCGTATGATAACGTTGCCCCACGAATATTTGTATAGGGAACCGATACTACGAGTTGCCATAAATGGGGATGGAGAAACAGAAACAAACAGATAAGTAGATACAACTTTTTACTATTTATCTTTTAAATGTTTGTTTCTGCTCGTCCCTCTTTCTAGTTATTATTCAAGTAATCAATTAAATTTGGTTATACAGGAATTGAGAAAACCCCTTAAATTAGTAAAGTGCCTCACTTTATTCTTCTTTTTTTTTTTCATTCACTTTCATTTTCCTTGTTCTCAGATTAACCATCCATAGTTGTGTAATCCAATTCCCGATGGATTGACGCCCGAAAAACGAATCCAAACCAAAAAGAATCCTGTAGATGCCACCGCGGCGGGTCCCTCTCCACCCCAACTCTTAGTTATCTTGGTATGAAGATAAATAGCATGTATTAGCCAAGTCACTAATGCCCAAGTTTCTTTAGGATCCCAGCTCCAGTAAGATCCCCATGCTTCATTAGCCCACACCGCTCCGGAAAGAATACCAATAGTTAGAAAGGAAAAACCTAGGCTTATAATTTGATAAGCCCATTGATCCAATTGATTAATCAACTGGCACTTCTTTGAATTTAGGGATAACAAATAGAAAGGATTCTCCACGTCAGTTTGTTTTTGATCGTGATAATAACTATTCGTGTTCAATAATCGAACGCACAACTTGTGATTCAAGTTGGAAATAGAAGATCTATTCGTTTTATCAGAATAAATAATCGATAAAGAGATTGCTGATAGGGATCCACGTAACAGAGTTGCATGGCTCAGTAACATCATACTTACATGCATCATTAACCGATGGGACTGCAAAGCGGGTACTAACTGCGTGGATTGTTGCATCCCTCCAGGAAGACCTGAAGTTGCAAAGGCATGAGTCGGCATAGCACCTGGTGCTGTGACTGCACCTGACCAGTCATTCTGATTTCTAACTTTCAATATTATGTACGATAGGGAGAAGCTCCATGAAAGGAACATGGATGATTCATATAGATTGCTCGACGGTAAGTGCTTGGTTTGGACCCAACGAATTATCATAAATCCTGTTGTACGAATAAAAGCAATTGTCATACCTTTTCCGCTCAAACTATTCAGTTTATGAGGCCTACAAGCTAGATCGATCCAATGCGGCAGAGTAACAGTAAAAAGCATAAGAAAGGGAATGTGAGCAAATATGCGCTCTATATCAATGTACATCGTAATGAAAAAGGACCAGTGAATTAATCAGATTCGATCAGTATCAAATTAATTAGTATTAAGCAGCTTATACCATCTATTTTTCATTTCAGAAAGAGAAAGATAGAAAATGGTAGCTTTATTACGCGAAGTTGAAAATAAAAAAAAAAAAGATATTAGAACCTTATTCCCATTACATTCAATAGATTTATCGAATAATGCTTATTCCAGGTTCAACTTTTTTTGTACTTTGCACTGGAATGCCGCTACTCGGACTCGAACCGAGATGCTCTAGCACTGCTTCCTAAGAGCAGCGTGTCTACCGATTTCACCATAGCGGCTTATAATTCACCCAAGTTTAGTTTATCATAGTCTCGGATAATAGGTCAATATTTCATCTTTTTTTTTAATGAACAGGAAGGATATACAGGCGAATAGAGAGTAAGAGTAAAAAAGAAGCATTTGCTTGATGTAGGATTGAATCCGTATCGATATTTGATGCTATACTTGCATGGAGGTAACGGAATATAGCGCAGTTTGGTAGCGCGCCATCTTGGGGTGATGGAGGTCGCGGGTTCAAATCCTGCTATTCCGAGTAGAGGGAAAAAATAACAACTAATAGTGATATAGTGAATCCCAAATCCTATATGCGATATTTTAGTTTAAGTAATTAACAATGTGATACTCCCTTATATATATATATATGGAGAGGAGGGGCTTTCCTATCTTGAAGTACAAGGAAAAAGAGTCTTTTTCCGTATTAGACGTACTATCGAGACATCTACCGCTCCCCGCCCTCACCCCCCCCCCTCCCCTATGTACCGCTTCGATTAGTCAATGACTAATCTCTATCTATCAGTGTAAAAAATCATTTGGTTACGATAAATAAAGATGTCTAGTCTAGTATTTTGGCGTGATTCTGCTATTATGTCTCAATCAATGATATATGAAACGCTTCGCTTGCCAGTTGAGTCTATTTCTGTGACGAATATGGTTGAATCTCTTAATTATGCGTGTTGGAACAATGAAATGAGCATAAGATATTAGATCTTTTTTATAGATCGCAACAGATTGGCAAAAGGATTGAAACAGTCCTTGTCAGCTAACGTTATTGATAATGGAAGGTTGACAAATGAGATATGTATACTTATTAAGCTGAAACTTATACAGAGCAAACGAAGTGCTAAATATTTAGCACTTTCTAGGTAAATGGGTATTATCAACCCTTGATTTTAATTAATCAGATATTTAAAAAATCTTATTTCACTTAGCCGGTACCGTAGCAAGAGATAAGACTCTTTTTTAGTCTCTGGGATTCAATACTCGCCTTACAAAATTCTGTTCCCGATTTCTTATCAAAACAATACCCAATTAGTAAGTTGTTACTAACTCTCTATTACTAATTCGATGAATGCTTGTCGGATAAACGTGAGTCTTTTTGTTTTTGTATAGACTAAACTGGACCATCTTATTGTTACTACTATTTAAATGAAAGTTGAGGGTCTCTGTATGATGCAAACACAGACTATCAATAATGAAGAAAGGATATTCATATATAGAATTTATCTATCTATATATATATAGATATTTTTTTTTTTTGGGGGGGGGGGGGGGAAATACTAAGTCTAGGTTACCAATTAATCAATTAAGCTGTAAATATCGCTGATTGTTATAACTCTTCCCACTTCATATTTTTCTACTTTAATCAGTTATTTTTGTAGTCTTCGTGACTAATCACAAAAAGATACTATTAATTTGTTCCAGAGATTTTTTCGTTTGTTATATAATAAAAACTTTTTGAACGACCAGTTAAAATGGATTGGGCTAAAGAAAAAGCTTTTGATGCTACTTTCACCGATTTAGCCCTCCACACATGGTTACGAATTCTTTTCCTTGACCCGGAGGTACGTTTCTTTGGAACTGCCATAAGGAAATATATATTTAAAGTCTATGATTGAATTGAGAGGGTTAACTATATTGATACGTATCAATAGAATAGATATAATGAGGGAAAAGAAGAAATGAATGATGCAAGTAAAAAGGAATAAAAAAGATCCATAGACTTACGTTTTTGTTACATTAATCTTCTAAGTAACTAGTGGTTGATACAAGAAATCAGTTAGCAATCATTTAATTCTTTGCCGTTAAAACAGATAGAATCGACCACGAATCGGATCAAACTTTCTCTGTATCCAAATTTTCTTCATGTTTTCTTCTTAGAATGGATCTTTTGTATCACTATTTTATTTCCGAAACAAGGGTGTAGGATCCTTCCTCTAACAGTTGCATCACTCAACCATGGATGTCCAATACTGATTTCGGATCCACGACGAATAAGTGAGACTCGATTTATCGATACTTTCATATTGTACCCTGATATGTCTTGAAGTGACGCGAAGTGACGAACGTCATAAAATCTTCCTGGTTCCACTCGGAGTTGTTTCCCGCCGACGTCAATTATTGCATATCTATTCATTACGATTTTTTTTTACTGAAAAAGGGGTTTGTAAAACCAATTGATTTGGGATTGAAAACTGTAATTTAGATAAGTATCTCCAACGTATTTAGATCTTGTCAAGTTTTTTGCGTTTTGCTGCAAAGATTCAATTGGGATAGAAGACAAATAACTTCTCTAGTTACATACTAATAATCTTATTCCATTCTTTATTGTTCCTTTTTCAGAAGTAAAAAAAAAAAGTAAAACAACAAATTCAATTCAAATTTAATATGTTCGTGTCTTTTTCATACGAATATGCTTGGATCGTTCCTTTATGTCCACTAGTAGCTTCCGGCTCAACTGGATCAGTATCGTTCTTCTTCCCAAAAGCCGCCAAAGGTCTACGTCGCTCCTGTGCCGCGCTCAGTGTTCTCTCACTAACTGTTTCTATGTTTATTTCCTTTATTCTATTCTGGCAACAGAATGTTAATCACTCCACTCACCAGTATTTGTGGTCGTGGATCCTTAAAGATGAGATTTCCATGAAAATAGGTTTCCTGATAGATCCGCTCACTCTTATTATGTCAATATTAGTTACTACTGTAGGTATCTCAGTCACGATTTACAGTGATAGTTATACGTGTCACGACTAAGGATATGTAAGGTTTTCCACTTATTTGAGTTTGTTCACCGCGTCAATGCTAGGATTAGTCTTCAGTCCCAACTTGATACAGATTTATGTGTTCTGGGAATTAGTAGGGATGCGTTCTTACTCGCTAATAGGTTTCTGGTTTGCGCGACCAAGTGCTGCCAATGCCTGTCAAAAAGCTTTTGTGACCAACCGTATAGGAGATTTTGGATTATTGCTGGGTATATTGGGTATCTATTGGATAACCGGTAGCTTCGAGATTTGTGAATTGTGTGATTGATTTGTTGAGTTAATTAGTAGCGGTAGTGTTAACCCCGTCCTCGCTAATATAATAGCTCTTCTACTATTTTTAGGTCCAGTGGCTAAGTCTGCACAATTTCCACTCCACGTATGGTTACCAGATGCAATGGAGGGACCCACCCCTATATCGGCTCTCATACATGCCGCTACTATGGTAGCTGCTGGAATCTTTTTTGTAGCTCGAATCCTTAACCTCATTGAAATATTACCTTTGAGCATGGGTGTTATTTCTTGGGTAGGTGGAACAACAGCCCTATTGGGGGCGACATTGGCCCTCACTCAGAGGGATCTCAAGAAGGGTTTAGCTCATTCCACTATGTCTCAGTTGGGATATATGGTGTTAGCCTTGGGCATTGGTGCTTATCGATCTGCTCCGTCTCATCTTATCACACACGCTTATTCCAAAGCCTCATCATTTCTCGGATCTGGTTCAGTAATTCATTCGATGGAAAAAGTGGTTGGATACTCTCCCATTAAGAATCAAAATATGCTTCTCATGGGTGGTTTACGGAAGTGTATGCCAATTACCGGAACTACTTCTTTTTCAGGTACTCTTTCTCTATGTGGTATACCACCACTAGCCTGTTTCTGGTCTAAAGATGAAATTACTGCAGAGAGTCGGTTATGTTCCTCTTACCTTGGATGGATAGCTTCCATCACAGTCGGTTTCACTGCATCTTACATGTTTCGTATTTACTTCCTCACATTTGAGGGAGATTTTCGTGCCAATGATATTGATCACACCAATTTTGGCAATTCTCGTTTATCCGGTAATAGTATTAATTTATGGGGGGAACCCGAAATAGAATCAGCAATTGAAAAAATTATTGACGATTCTGTGTCCTCACAAAACGTGGAGGTTGCAGAAGCCCTTCCAGTTGCATATTCTGCTAAAGAGAATCCGGCTCATGAAGAAATAAATCAAACATATGCCGACGTGTCCCACTCTCACAATGTACTACATCCCGAAGAATCAGATTTTGCTATGGTACTGCCTCTAATAGTGCTGGTAATACCTACTCTATTGGCTGGGTCTATAGGAGTCAATTCTATTCAAAAAGAGACTGGCCTTGATTCATTGTCCCAATGGTTGATTCCCCTCGTTGTTCCTATCAAACTCACTAAAGATTTGGTAGAACTCTTGGTAGATTCAATCGGTTCGATCAGTTTATCTTTCGTTGGAATATTCATTTCCTATGTAATGTATAGACCAAATTCTTTTTGTGAAATAAAAACTTATAAATCTATTAAGAATATCAATTTTTTAGATGAGAATTTGTTGAGTCCGTTCGGACATTTCATTCAAGGTTGGTCACTAAATCGAGGTTACATCGATTATTACTACAATGTCTACTTCGTAAAAACTACAGTCTTTCTGAGTAAGCTAGTCGTATTTTTTGATCAATGGGTAATCGATGGAATTATCAATGGAACTGGTGTTTCGAGCCTTTTTGGCGGGGAGGGTGCAAAATACGGGGGAAGTGGTAGAATATCTTATTATTCATTTGGATTAATTACTGGAATTATCCCACTACTATTACTAACAGTTGTCGCTTCTCCAGTTACTTAAGAAAGAAGGCTCCAATTCGTGTTCATTTCTTCCGACTACTCCTCATCTTCCTCATCTTCCTCATCTTCCTCATCTTCCTCATCTTCCCCATCTCTATCTCTTTCCTTTTTCTTTTCTTTATTCTCCCTATTACTATTGAAAGATATTCCTTCTACTTCTATGAGGTAAAAGAATCCTGTGGCTATTCTACTATGCTTCTCGGAAGGGGGGGAATAGAAACTATTGATTGGTGATTGATCGATACAGATCATGGGGGGTGGGCAATCAATCATGGCCAAGATCGACCACACCAGCCCCCCCCCCCATGATTCTGGGGCTCTATTCAAATAGGATTGCTATCGCTGCCGCTTCTTCCTATAATAGGAGTTAGGGTGTACGCGAAGTTTACGAAATAAATGTCAGAGGAAGCTTAACGTCTTGCAGATTCAGAGGCGGCTCAAAGAACAAGGGTCATTAAATGTGTATGAGACTAAATTCCCTACCATTTTCCTCGGTAGCTCAGCGGTAGAGCGGTCGGCTGTTAACCGATTGGTCGTAGGTTCAAATCCTACCCGGGGAGATTCATCTATTTCCGGTGGAATGAAAGATGGTTTAGATGATGGAGATGATGACGCTTCTTTCCAATAAAAGAACTTGATTCGCGCTAAAAAAGGGGAAGGTACATTCTCATAATATCCTAAAGAATTTACATTATCTACATCAAAAACTCCCAGTGATAGGATAGTTGTCTTTCACCCATATGCCAAATCAAATCACGTTGGACTATAGCCCATAAACCAGTGAGGGATTCACTATTTCAAGCTCCAATAATTGATGAAAGAACCCATAAGTTCCCCTCTTTTGGATAATCCAATGCTTCTAAGGGCCCTATTTAAGCGTCGCTTCTTCGAGAATCCCCACTTCACTCCGGTGTACTGAATGATTGGGATAAGCGAATCAATCAGTCACCTCGAGAGTGAATCCACAAAAAGGATCTATTCCGAACAGGATATTGAAAAGTTGCTTCCCTATAAACCGCTTCCCATACTCCCTATAGAAGAAATTCTTATTCTTCCTTGATTTTACTTTTTTTTTTTTTTCAAGTAGAAAGACTCATATAGGAAATGATCTATCCTTTTTTTTTTTAATCATTTTAGATGCTACAAGCAGAATCTTATTGTATCAGTAAAAGGAAAAGATAGATCTTCCTTCTACTGATTCGACTTCTAAATACCTCTATATTGCTAGAGATCTAGACTGAATGAAGAGTATCTAAGATTTTCTTATATGATATTGAACTTTCATTAAAAAATTGTTTCGTTATTTGATCCAGTGACGTCCCACCAAACCGGAACGGATTGAATAGATATTAATAAGTTTCAAGCAACATATTATAGATAAGAAAATCCTTAAATGGGGAACGGTTCCGTCTCATCCATCTATTTCTATGAACCAGAAGCCTAAAACGAATAAATCGCTCTTGCAAATCTTCTATTACAATGCTTTGATACAAGTGAATGGGAACAAATATCTGTGGATATTGCAGATGTATATGCATAAACTAAGTTTCTTTGACGTATTCGGAATGTCGCTCCTCATCCAAAGGGAATTTATTCCACCGCTTAATAGATGATTCAGCTATCGATTTCGGATCATATCCACGATAGAGAAAGAAATTCTTAATCTTTTCATTTGAGAAATGTTTTTCGCGCTCCCTTCTCATACCGTAAGTGACGTAAAGCCTCCGCACCAGTTCTTGCTTCGCTAATAAACTACGACGCGAGGAAGGAATGTTATGATCCGGCTGGAACAGAAGCATAGGGTCCCAGATGAAGCGCCCCCCTAAGAATCGAGTCGGTTCATCGGATCGATTACATTGTGTTTCATATTGATTAGATGAGTCGGAGATTCCCAATTCGAGAAATTGCTCACGTAACGAGATATTATCCAATCGGTCTTCCAATCTTTTAATATATCTTTGTCTCAACCTACCTAAAGCTCTCTTATAACTGAAAAGATATCCTTTTTTCTCATACGATCTATTTTCACTATACTTAATCTTATTCAATTCGAAATCCCGTTGGGGTATTTGATTCTGATTTTGGTAAAGGAGGATTAGATTATACAAATTATTGAATTCGGATAAGACTCTTATCGATTCATAAGTACCACTTCGCATGAAACTGAGGCGCCACGCCTTAGGGGACCAAGTAATCTCACGCGATACTTCCGTCGGAATTAAGTCTATTTCGGGTGACTGTTTCATTTCGAAGTCGGTTGGAAAATGAAACACCCCTTTTCTCGTAGATTTGGAAGAACGACTTGTATAGATTATATCTGAACAGTACCTGGGTTCAGTAGGAGAAGGAAAAGAAAGACTATTATTGGATCGACTTCTGCTTCTACAGATTTCTGAACATGAGAAATCCTTCGAAAGGTTTTCTAGAACACCACACGCTAGGTTAAACTCATTCTCTACAAGTTTATCAATAACAATGGAATTTTCTTTCTTTCTCATATCCATTTTGAACGAATCGCGAGCCGCTAATCCAGCCAGTAGCCCTAGGATATGCGAAAATAGAGTGAATTCCTTAATTGTTGACTCGGTTATTGAAGGTTCCACATACCAGTTAGACAAATGATAAAATCGCCTCTTTGATACATTACTACCAATAAATAGAATATTTGTGGGATAAGTATCTATCAAACTATTTTTTAGAATAGCTTCTCCTATCCTGTGAGAAGAGATTTCGTATTCAGAACTGGATTCTATTCCATTGCCCATATAAGTAACAATTGAATGTTGTCTATGTGAAGCTAATCCAATTGCATCACTACATACAATATTTTTCCTTTTGGAAGTACCGATTAATAACGCTTCATTAGCAGAAAAGAATAAATCTCGTTTGCTATAACCCGTAGTTCCAGACCCAGTACCTTCAAGAAGAGGCGGATTAGCCTCTATTTCGAAGCCTTTGATACGTAAGAGAATTGACAATTCTTTCTGACGTTGACACCTGTTGGACTTTCGGAAATTTATCAATTAGTTTAACCGGTTCGGAGCTATTGGAGCTGGATCTACCCTTGCAGGTACATGGGTCGAAGCAATAACAATATTCTTACGAATACGAGAATTACTGCGCCCATTACCAATACTCCTCAATATTGGGCAAAGTAAGAATCTGGGATCAGCTTCTAGTCTATGATACGAGCGATGAACATTCAATTCATGAATATCTTGAATCCATATTGTACAGGGAGACACCTCTCTCGCTATTGCAAAAATGAGATTTAATCGGTGTACGCTCTCTTTCGAGATGAAATTTCCATGTACATTATTGAAATATGATCGATTGTATAGCAACTTCCTTAGTGGTAGCCTCATCAACGGAAAGTAGGAATTGGATGCTACATCCCTAATAACGGAAGATCGTCCAGTTTCTATGGGTCCTACTACCGGAATTCCTTTAGATGATAATAATCCTGATTAGAGTGAGATAGGTATGTCACGACATGGCATATTCAGAATGCCTCTTCGTCTCGTCGTTGCTGAAAATAGAATATTTCTCTCGGGGGCGGAAAGAGCCCACTTCTCCGCAGGATCCAACTTACGGATCTTGTAACTTAATAGATCATTTTGACGGAATTGATGTAGGTATGCCAAAACATTAGATCTTTCTTGTGGGGAAGGTTCATGATCAATCTCATTGCTCGATAAATCAGAATTGGAACTCAATTTCGACTCATACTTGGAAATAATCTTATTCGTTACTAAATATTGAGTCAATAGTTCTTTCTTACTATTAAGGGTATCGGAGCTTTCCCTACAAAGTATCCATGAATCTAGTTCATTTTTCACGAAGGAGAAAAAGATTATATTATTTATATAATTCAAGAATCTCTTCAAAGAATAGATTAGTAGATCTTTCGTTTACATTTACCTTGTCGAAGGGGAATACATTACCTTTTTCAAATAGGATCCCCGCATTGGGTCTATTAAATATCCAATAGTATCGAAACGTTTCCATGAATGAAGGGAATTAGAACCCGAAACGGCAGACAAATGGTGCTTGGAGAATGCAAGAACGAATAATATTGAGAGAATAAGGTAAGACAAGATAGACTTATTGGAAAATTGAGATACTGACCATCCTGAATGTGACATCTTCGTTTCATTAGTAATTTCTTTGAAAAGAAGAAGATCTATCTTGGATAATATGGTATTGATAGAATCACTTTTGAATCTCAATTCTAGGCTTTGGAATAAATAAGCTTTGGCACCATCTATATCCTCAGCAATTCTTTCATAAATTCTAGGGAGATTATGATTCGAGTCATCACTTATTTTAAGTACTATTTCTGGATATGTTTCTCTGATCGAATCGTAGAAGTATCTCCACCGGGTAGGGGTAAAGAACCAAGGTATATACTCTCTGAATAGGCTCCATTTTTCACAGATATTTTCTTTCCAAAAGATCCAAGAGATCTTATATTTGTTCAAATCTTTTGATAATTCATTGAAATTGATGAAATGGGATGGACGGATAGGCTCTTTCCGGATATATGGATCTGCAAACTTCGTATCTTCGTGCAGAACCTTCTTCCCAATCAATCCTTTTAGAGATCTTGATGTTACATCGTTGCGTAATGAGAATCTTAGCGACCAATAAAGCGTTTCCAATTCTTCTGGTTCCCAGAAAGAACCAATAGATGGATCGTTTTGATAGAATCGATTCTTGGTGGAAACATTCCCCGAGTCTGATCTATCTTCAATAGACTTCTCTGAATTGACTTGATCCAATCCCAGATTCTTAGGACGAGGTCGGGGTCGCCAATCCGCCGATGGATTAGAGTCTATCAACGTTTTTTCCAAAAAAATCCCATCGCTACTGCACGAAGATAGAAACGAATCTTTCGTTTCACGAGGGGATGAGTTCAACTTCGACAGTAATCTTTTCAGATCTGAAATAGAATTAAAAAGTCTATCTGAATGAGTTAATAGTAATGTCGCAGATTCATGCAGATTAGACGGAATAGGTTGAACCGTTGTGAGTGCATGATCAACAGTTTCCCCTTCTGTTCGTTTCGATAAATCGGGTGATAATGAATCCGACAGTTGGGACTGAATAGATAAGATCATATTAGATGAGATGACTTCATTATCGGAGCCCACATAGAAATTTTCTAAGACGTTGGAATAACTACTGCTACATCTCCCAATAAGGAAATCCCTTTTGATTCTCGGAATGAAACTGCTTCTCGCATAGTTCCATACAGGTAGATTAGAGTGGTCTAGAAAGTTTAGTGTATTCACTTCATCGGAAATGTATCTTGAAATACTCTCACCAATATCTTTATTTGAACCTCTCCCACGACTCGAATTATCTAGAAGCAGATTCCAATTCTGTCTCCCCGTAGTGGAAAGAGCATCACTTGAAAATCCTGTTCGGATAGATTCGATGCGGGGTAATCCAACAAGAGGCGGATTCACTGCGGGTTCTAGTGAGATTGAAGAGCCTATCACTTTTTTATCAATTAACAATCTAGACTCAATGAATAAACTCTTTTTTCTCTCGAGAATTCTTTTGAGAAAAGATATCTGTTCGTCAATGTCAATATCGAGTAAACTCGATAAGGGATCAAGCATCGAAAGATCTATATCGTTCAATTTCTCGATGCAATAATCAATCGTATGTATCAGAACTTCTTGGCGAGTAACCTCAGTAACAATCATTTTGTAAAGAAATAAAACATTGAGAAATCGATGAGGATACTTCTCGTTATTTTGAGTGGTGTTATTAATCCCAGTACCAATACTATTTAGTAATTTGTTTCTCATTATTGATACACCGCAAATCGATTTATCCAAGTCATACTTTATTTCTAAAAAGACTTTCCCGAAAGGGGAAAAAGACGAATCTCCGGTTGTATCAAGCCATCTATGCACATTTGACTGAACATTCCTATACTCATCGACTCGAAAGGTAATATATTCGTTCAACAAACGCTCTATGTTATCTTTCCATTTCAATAATCTTTCTTCAGTTGCAATTCTTGTTACACCGTTGGATTCCCCGCGCCCCGCCCAGCCATCCAACCGATATTTGATTCGGAAGAAATATTCACTAGCTAATGCACAGAAATAGTCATATAAAAGAAGTGTGTATGTTGAGTAGAGAGGTATCAATCTATTTCGTCCATACAATCTAACTAGAGAATATATTGAATGTATGTTATCTTTTCCTTTCAATTCATTTAAAAAAGTAGTATTTTCACTTCTATTAGTTACTTCTCTAGGTATACCTAGAAATATTTTAAAATATCTTGGAAGAATCTTATTGAGGTCAAAGTATTTGCTACTTGGCAACCCTAGTTTCTTTCCAAATATCCTAGTAACTGATAGATTCTCTTTCATTTTCAATGGAAATCCTTTCCCAGATTTCTCACTATTATTAATATCAATAATTATTGCCCCATTAGAAATCGGATTCGATTCCTCAATTATCAAAAAAAATCCAGTGAGTCGATTTATTAATTCATTTCTTATTGGTGAATAAGTGTGTAGAATAGGAGAGTCTCCCCCAATTTCGTGACAATCTAACCCGGATATACCATCACGAGACGACATTGTATTTTTATAAGATGGAAATGAAGACAAATTGGAAAAGGCCTCTCTCAATCTTGTTGTTTGTAGTCGATCCAGATCTTGCTTGTTATGGATTTTTCAGAAGAATAACGAATCAGAATCATTTTGGTAACAGTCACTTTTATTTTTATTTTTATAAAGTCCCGCATGTTTATAGAATTTGAAAAACCTATTTGAATCTTCTAAATACCTATCCCTCCATAATATCTGAATCCCCTCAGTCTCATCTCTGGATATATCCTCGCCAGGGAGTGAATCCCTCACTATGCAGACCTTCCATCTATCTGAAACCAGAGGATTCATTGCACCATAACGAACTTGCTTTTCTTCTCTCGTCGAACCTGTTGAAATATCTTCGTTCGAACCTAAATAGTAAGAATCAGGTGTTCTTTTCTTCCCATCTTTTTCAACAGATAAATATCTTTTGGATTGAAGAAAGTAGTAGGAGAAGTCACCAGATTTTTCTGCTTGTTCTTTTCTTACTCCACCACCCCCATTAATCATTTTGGTTAATATAGAACTTCTTTCGATCGAACTTCTATCACTCAAGCAATGCATAGAAATTGGTATTGTTAGTAACATTAGGACTTCCAAGGTGATGCTACTACCCCTCTTTACTGAATGACGCAGATTGCGCAGAAAGAGTGAACTTAGAATTCATAAGTCAAATAATCTGATAAAAGGTTCATAACTGGAGAATGGACCAATTAGAAATTCTTTGAGATGTTGGTTCTTTAATGATTTGAAGAAGTAGTCTAATCTACTGATTTCTACTAACCCCAGAGCTTTAGATAGAGAATATGGACTTCCTACTCTTTTTTTTCCCACCCTTTCTACCTTATTTTCTTTTTTCATCTTATTCATATGTGATAGATACTATCTATTTCTCACATTTATTATATGGATAATCTTGAAAGATTCAAGATACGATGGAGTAAGTACTTCAAATAAGTATAGTGATTTATATACATATTCGTGTCCAAAACGGAAATTGGATTGGAAATCTCAAATCGTTATTGTTGAGGAGACCTGTACATATCCTCTCCACCTTTTTTCACAACTTTTCCTATTCCAAGAAATAAGAACGAGTTATCTAATTGGATGGGCGAACGACGGGGATTGAACCCGCGCGTGATGGATCCACAATCCATTGCCTTGATCCACTTGGCTACGTCCGCCCCTTCTGCTACTCGGCTCCCTGAATGTGAAAGGGAACAGGATCTATCTATTAAGATATTAGGGTCCTTCGATTGATACACATACATATTAGTTATGTATATAACGAGACAATAGTAAATCTGTGATATGAAGAACGTACTCCCACTCTATTCAAATGATTGGTAGATTACAAGCATTCTGTGAATCAGAACAGGAATATCTATATATATCTATATATATCTATATATATATAGCCGCAGAAGAGTATTCCAAAGATTCTTCAGAATTCAAGATTGGAAACTGATGATTGTAAGATTCTGACAAACCATTACCATTCTTTCTATTCGTTTTATCTAACGAACCCTCATTGGATACCAAACCTTTTAAAACTAAAAGGTTTGGTATTCAGTTATACTGCATAACCAGACAGATATTATCCGTTTATAGAAGGAGCTTCAACAGAAGCTAAGTCTAGAGGGAAGTTATGAGCGTTACGTTCATGCATAACTTCCATACCTAGGTTAGCACGGTTTATGATATCAGCCCAAGTGTTAATAACACGACCTTGGCTGTCAACTACGGATTGGTTGAAGTTAAAACCATTTAAGTTGAATGCCATGGTGCTGATACCTAAAGCGGTGAACCAGATGCCTACTACGGGCCAAGCAGCTAAGAAGAAGTGTAGAGAACGAGAATTGTTGAAGCTAGCGTATTGGAAGATCAAACGGCCGAAATAACCGTGAGCAGCTACGATGTTGTAGGTTTCTTCCTCTTGACCGAACTTATAACCTGCATTAGCAGACTCATTCTCAGTAGTTTCTCTGATCAAACTAGAAGTTACCAAAGAACCATGCATAGCACTGAATAGAGAGCCGCCGAATACGCCAGCTACACCCAACATGTGAAAAGGATGCATAAGGATGTTATGCTCAGCCTGGAAAACGATCATAAAATTGAAAGTACCAGAAATGCCTAGAGGCATACCGTCAGAGAAACTTCCTTGACCAATTGGGTAGATCAAGAAAACGGCGGCAGCAGCTGCGACGGGAGCTGAGTACGCAACAGCAATCCAAGGACGCATACCCAAACGGAAGCTTAGTTCCCACTCGCGACCCATGTAGCAAGCTACACCAAGTAGGAAGTGAAGAACGATCAGTTCGTAAGGACCACCATTGTATAGCCATTCATCAACGGAAGCTGCTTCCCAAATTGGGTAGAAGTGTAATCCGATAGCTGCAGAAGTAGGAATGATAGCACCAGAGATAATGTTATTCCCATATAACAAAGAACCAGAAACGGGCTCACGAATACCATCAATATCTACAGGAGGAGCTGCGACAAAAGCAATGATGAATACAGAGGTTGCGGTTAGTAGGGTAGGAATCATTAAGACACCGAACCATCCGATGTAAAGACGGTTTTCAGTGCTGGTGATCCAGTCGCAGAAGCGACCCCATAGGCTTGCGCTTTCGCGTCTTTCTAAAGTTGCGGTCATGGTAATCTTTGGTTTTCAAAATAATTAGTGATTCCCCAGGCTAGTAAGCTTGTTAACTCCTAGTATATCACGAAATCCTATCCGTGTCAACTAAGATTGATTGAGTATCCAAAACTATTAGATACAGAGGCTATTTATCGGTATCTTGAATATACCCTATCCCTTATTCCACAACGCGACCCCCCCCCCCCCCTCTTTTTTTTTAGAATTAAAAAAAAAAATAGTTTTTCCTCTATGTCTCGTGGGAAGGAGGGGGACTAACTATTCATTGATCATCCATTGAAAATTGGTTGGGACTGGGAGAAGCTCCTCAAATTGTAGTGATCTTTCAGATCATACAGCTTCCTCTATGTGCGTCCCAATGGATCTCAGTTCTCCGAATAACTAATCGATATTGCATCAAGCCTTTCCCCGATGGACTTTCCAACTCCACATTAGTTTCTTCCCCTTCTATAAGATAGAGAGTCTAATAATTGATAATCTACTAAATGGTTATCAATCCTCACTTATGGCTTAGATATCTCTTATTCATCGTCCAATTTTTACTTATCCATTTGTTTATGGCGTATTCTGATTCCCGATAACCTGCGCCCTGGTTCCAATCCACAATCTTTTCATTGTGGATTGGAACAAATCTGAAATTAACGGAAATGGGCAAAAGCTTTGTTAGCTTCCGCCACTTTATGGGTCTCCTCTTTCTTCCGTACGGCACTACCAGAATTTCTAGCAGCATCCATTGATTCATCACTCGATCTTAAAGCCATACTTCGACCTGAACGTTTTCGACACGCGATCAATAACCATCGGATAGCCAAAGCTTTTCCTTCTGCAGGTACGACTTCAACGGGAACTCGATAAGTCGATCCACCTACACGTTTGGATTCTGTTACTACATCGGGAGTTACCCCACGTACTGCTTGTCGTAGAACAGACAGTGGATTCCTATTTGTCTTTTATCTAATCCGCTTCATAGCCCGATAAGGAATCTGATAAGCTAATGATTTTTTGCCGTTCTTAAGAATACGATCAACCAGCATGTTTACTAATCGATTACGATAAATCGGATCCGATTCTATATTTCTCTTTCTGTTCGCTACACTGCTCCGATGTAACATGAGTTTGCAGATATGTCAGATTTCAATCAATTCTTTTATCCCAACGCCAATGGTATCTTAGAATATTATTTTGGCTTCTTCACTCCATATTGTAGGGTGGATCCGCCGGTTAGTCGAAGATCTCCCTCCGAACTGCACGTACGACTTTCATCGAATACAGCTTTCCATATGATTGAATAGAAATTATTGAAGTGATTTTGAACCACTTTTAGTTAATCATATTTACTCATTATGCATTGAGTATCCGTTTCCTCTTCATTATTCTAAGAATAGAAGAAAGTCAAAGTTTAGGAATGGAAAAAGAAAATCTTGCATTTCAGTTATCTTACTAAGAATGTCCGTGGGTTTATTGATCCAATTACCGAATGTTCACAAAAACTTCACCGAATCTCCATAATCGTAGTCTGAACCCGTTCCAAGAGGAAGAGACATTCTAAGATTTTCTAGGTAGGAGTCCAGGTAAAACTCAACTTACTGGAATGTAATACCTTGGACACCAAGTTGTTTCACACAAATAGATGGATAATATTCAATCTTTGTAATAGCAGGCTTCAGTCCCCTGGCAATGCTGGGTCGGCTACACGTTTAACATATCAGAACAACTGATACGGAATCATTGCGATGATACAAGTTGCGACAATGTTCTGCAACGCACTAGAACGCCCTTTCTTACGATCCTTTACTCCTACAGCATCTAAGGTTCCTCTAACGATATGATACCTCACACCGGGTAGGTCTTTAACCCTTCCGCCTCTCACAAGGACCACCGAATGTTCCTGCGAATTATGGCCAATACCTGGTATATAAGCCGTTACCTCGAACTTGGAGGTTAATCGAACTCTGGCGACTTTACGTAGGGCAGAGTTAGGTTTTTTTGGTGTAGTTGTGGAATAGTTGACAGATGAGTCAGTTTCAATGTCACTATACAGAACCGTACATGAGATTCCCACCTCATACGGCTCCTCGTCATTCAATTCCTCTTATCAATTACTCTTAAGAAAAGGAGTACAAGACTCTTTTCAGCTGTTCTCAGCTACAAAAGAATTTACAAAAAAAAAATTAGATTCTTTTCAACTCATTTCCAAATCTTTGCTTTTATGCCCCCTTCATTTCCCAAACCTCAGTATTATTAATAAGTAGCACGGATAGAGAAATGGAAAATCTATCAAATTGCTGGGTAGATTCGCTAATGAGTCTCTTGTTTTCATTTGAGTAATATGAAACGGGTCAAATATAGAGGAGATTGACGAGTTGGTATAGGCTTATCCATATCATTAATTACCCTTCGATAAGGAATCCATTTTGAAATGAAGACAGCTTCGATATCTGACTTTCGTTCTTTCTTTCGTTCCAACGAGGCTGCCTGAGAAAGATTCGGTAACCTACCTAACTACCTAATAAGTAAGTGAGTAAGGATACGTATCTTTATGGGATAGGATCCGATGACTGCTTGAGGCCCGCTAGTAGCGATGATGCTGAAGTAGCAGTGAGAAAGGAAACCAGGGATATATACGAAAAAGAAAAGAGGTTACTTGTCTCGGTGATTCTGGCTTAGTTAGCTTGTTCCGTGACGAGCGACTAAGTCAAGTCCTGCATCCTATTTCCTCCCTCTTCCGTGGACCGGATCAGAAGTCCAGGTTCCGTGGAAAGAAAATTGTACCACGGGACCTCGAGAAGGTCAAGCTGTTATTACTACCAATTGTTACTACCAATGCATGACACAGATTTTTCTAATTCAGTTGTGTACTCCAAGGTTAATTCAGATGAATGGCGAGGACGAGTATTTCATCTATACCATAAAGATTATGAATAGGGAAAGAAGAACGAAAGTGTAGTAAAAAGAGAGTTAGTAATGCCAATTTTAGACGGGTTTAGTAATATCAGTTGCATAGCCAGTCCCGGTAGGATGCCAATGCACCAATCTAGTATAGTATAGTTAGAGACTGTATAGGGTTACAAAGATGTTGGGTAGAGGTAGCCCCGACTCTTTTGAAACATGTCTCTGAGAAATCTTTTAACTTGAAATTGGGGACTTGCCAGTGGGTTAACAAGGCCTCCGTTATAGCCTCCCGAAAGTTATGTAGGCAACTGGCAAAAGTACGGTCAAGGACGAACTTAAGGATACCGAAAAAGCCTATAAGAGTAGAGACAATGTGCATAAACCTCCGTGTAATGTGTCAAAAGGGATATAGGGAAAGAGTGTCGAGATGTCGACTATGTCGGCTTTTTCCGTTATCGAGGTGGTGAAGCAAGATAAGGGGGGGGTGCATGTAGAGGCGTGTCACGCCTTACTCTCCGGAGGAATCTCCACCCCAAGAAAATCCAGACTGCGCGACCTCAGGTTACCACCAAGCTAGCGTATCCTCCCGGCGCGACGAGCGGGTTAGAAAGAGCAAACCATCGTTTTCCAAACTGAGAGGGACGCCTGAGCGATTACGAACCAAGCAATCAACGAGGCTCAATAGGAGAACAACCTCGTGGGAAGCTAATGCGCGAGACGACAGCAACCCCTCGTGATATCTGCTCCCTCCGGCACGGCTCCCCATCTCCCCATCTCCCCATCTCCCCATCCCCCCATCTCCCCCTCTACCTTGCGATAGTACGGTTGTTTGCGGGAGGGGAAGTAGATCCTGTCCCTCCGTCCCAGGGAGAGCTGGAAAGAGGCTAGTTCCTGGAGGATAGGGTGGCGTAGAACCCTCTGCTCCAGCTCGTATCCGGGCAGGCTTCCGCACGCCTCTTTCACCTTAGAGAGTAAGGAACCGCCCCCTTTTAAGCTGGCCCCATTAAGGCCGGAGTAAAGGAGGGTTTCTAGTAGGTGTTTTGGTATGTCATCTCCCCATTTGGAGAAGATGTGGGCCCAGAAGGCGCGGGAGCGGGTGGCCAGGGAAGAAGGCGACGTCGTGTTTGTTGGGTTGATGTGCATAGTAGATATGGTGATTAGATACACGGGTGGTGGGGACAGTGTCGATAGTGTCGATAGTGTCGATAGTGTCGATAGTGTCGATACTTTCAATACTTTAATAGTTTCAATAGGTTGACTGGTCTCCCCCTCAATCAGGGCACTACCCCTTGCGCTCCACCGGGATTTCAACCCCCAGGAGGCGTTGGCTGTTCTGTCTAAGTGAGACATCAAGCAAACGGGTGGTGGGAGAGTGGTGAGAACGCCGGGTAAGGTGGACCAGCCCGTCGTTCTCTAGGCTAACGGGGATGCCCATACGGGATTCCTCTAAATGAGACACGAGGTACATCAGGAGGATCACCTCATGGGACGCAAGTATGCGAGAGGTGAGCAATCCGTTGTGGTAGAGGCTGCGGGGCCTCCCCGGCAAAGATGCCTCCTCTGGCCTCCCATAGTAGGGCCTTATCTGGGAGGGAAGATAGATCATGCCTCTTGAACCCACCATTTCGTGGAAAAGGGCGAGCTCTTGTAGGATGGGATTTCCCAAAACCTTCTTCTGGAAGTCAGCGAGCCCCGTAGATTGGTGCTCTTGATGCGCCTCCTTAATGCACGCTGAGATGGCGCCGGCCTGACTGGTCAGGCTGGCCCCATTTAAGCCCGAGTAGAGTATTCGCTTAAGGAGTGGCTTGGGACATCCGTCTCCCCACTTCTCCATAACAAAGGCCCAGAAGGACCCTGATTGGTAGGCCTCCCATGTGTTAGGTGCTTTGGTGTAGCCCATCAGCCCTGCATAGATGCCCGTGTGGCACGCCACCATGTCAATCTCTTCCAGGACGAGCTCATCGGGAAGGACGAGTTGGTTGATAACCTGGTAGATAACACCCTTTAGGTCGCGCCTCAGGTTGGCCAGGGTGGCCGATCCATGGCCGCTCTTCGGCACGAGCCGTGCGTAACTGGGTAGAAACCTGTAGGAGGTGGCAAAAGGTTGCTGTACAGGGCACCGACGGTGGAAGTAAGGCCGGGCTCCTGGCCCAAAGAGACGGAAGAGGAGGTAGCACGTGCTGGTAATGACCACGCTCTCCTCATTAAGGAGATCTACGAGTTCTTTGTATCGAGAGGGAAGAGCAGCCAGCCTCGAGAGACCTGAACTCAAGAGGCCTGATAGAGGATAAGGCATGCCGGCCAGGGTGGTGCTTGGCAATAAAGGGGGGAGCTTGTGTGCGCCACGCGTTGATGCTGTCTCCGCCTTTAGATATAGGCTCCCCACCAGCCCTTTGAGACCTGCCCTGACCTTGAGGTTAGAGACTGCCCACCGCACTATCTGTTCAACCGTCCACGTCTCCTCCCTGCGGCGGGCCTCCTCTAGCTCAGGATACCGCTTTAGGAAGTCCCTGGTTCTCTCCTCCTCAGGGGCTGTAAACTGATCCCCCCAGCCTCCACTCTCTCTTCCTTTTGCAGCCGTGCCGTCCCTCTTGCAAAGACCCTGCTTGAGATTGTTGCAAGTTGGAAAAGGATCGACACTATCGACACTATCGACACTATCGACACTCTCTACCTCTTCAACAGTATCGACAGTATCGACAGTCTTGAAAGTATCGACACTATCGACACTATCGACACTATCGACACTATCGACATCATCGGCACTCTCTACCTCTTCAACAGTATCGAAGTGATCGACAGGATCGACTGTATCGACACTATCGACATCATCGACACTATCGACATCATCGACACTATCGACACTATTGAAACTATTAACATCATCGGCACTTCCTACATCGTTGGAACAGTCTATCGTCTCACAGCCATCTCGCTCCCATTCCTCTCTCTCCTTCTCAAACCCGGGCCAAGGACTTGTCTCCATTAGGTATCGCATGGACCCCGTTACCCTGTTCTTCCTTATGGGCTCCCCCCCGCTGAGGCTTAAGCCTTGGACAATTCTTCCTAGTGCCCGCCTCTTGATCAGAACATCGCGATACCCCTGCGACCTTATCACATCATCCAGCGCTTCCCCGAATTGGTTAAACGGGAAAGGCTCTATCCCGTTAGCGTCTGCATATAGGGTATAATCCTCGTAGAGAGATCCGGGGAGCGGCACTTTCTTGGCACCTAGCGGGATCTCGAACCCCGGGCAATATCTTACCCTCTTGGTCACCCACTCTATCAGCCCCGAGCAGTCCGCCCCGCCACCGGTTAACTCGTTCAGGGCCTCGACACAGTGACCTATCCGGGTCTTCTCGGGCGGCATTCCCAAGGCCCAGTTGACTATCCCGCTGGCATCCACCTTGAGCCTTTCAATCAGGAACGGGTTGCGACGCGTGACTGTCCTGGGGGTGTGTCCCTTTCCCCTCCTTTATGCCCCGCGGAGTCCGAAAAGTCGACATAGTTGACACTGTCGACACTGTCGACACCGCTCGCCCCATCCTCGCTCCCATCCCCCTCTCCCTCCCTCAGGAACCCTTCCCAGGGCTCCGTCTCCATGAGATACTTCACGATGTCCACCCTCCCGCTCCTCTTTATGGGCTCTCCGTACCCGCCCAAGCCCACCCCAATAACCACCCTTCCTTGGGATCTTCTCTTCGTCACTATGTCCCGGTACCCCTGGGACCTTACAGAGTCCTCAAATGCGTCCCCAAAAGAGCAGTAAGATACCGGTTCTGTCCCTTGCGTCTCCGCGCACATACGATTCGTATAACGACCCGCTTAAGGGCACCTTCCTCGCTCCCAAGGGCATCTCTTGGCCCGGGCAATATATCACCTTGGCGAACAACCATTCCAACACCCCCGAGGAGTCTAGCCCGCCTCCGCTCAGCTCATTGATAGCCTCCACACACTGCCCTATCCGGGACTGCTCAGCCGGCATCGCCAATGCCCAGTTAACCAGCCCGCTAGCGTCCTCCTTAAGCTTCTCTAGGAGAAGCGGGTCTCGCCGCGCGGCGGCCTTCGGCGTCAGCAGGTACAGCATGCGCCGCCTAAAGCCGCTGGTCCGGTCTTGCACACTCCACTTCGCGTTGGAGGTAACTAGGAGGAGGGCCCGGATAGCTAGAGAGAAGATCCTCCCGTTCTTGATCTCGACAGTCACCTTATCCCCCGAGATCCGTTTTTTTAGGATCGAGCATATCGCGTCGTTTACCTTGAGTGGTATATCCGGCAGCGTGATAAGCACCTTGTCCTGGATCGCCCTCATCTCAAAGCGGTTTGCTAGCCGTAGCACATCCAACGCGCAAGATGCCTCCCCTATGATGTGCTCCAACAGCTGCACCATCGTGGATTTCCCCGTGGCCCCTGGGCCCCGAAGGTACAGGCAAAACTGCTCGCTGTTATCCTGAGTGAACAGCAAGCGCAGGAACGCCCGTAGAACATTGAGTTTCAACGGGTCTCCTGCTGTTAAGCTAAGTAAGAACTCCTTCTGTACCTTGGTGAGCTGTGTACACGGATTCAATGCGATCCCGCATTGATTAAAGGACCAAAGGCCCGGCCGCGGCGGCAACAGCTCCTTATCGTCACCCCGTACTACCAGGACCCCGTTGGTAAAATGCACCCCTTTCAGCGGCTGGGGTGTCTTGTATAGCCGCTGCCTCAGGTACTCTTCGATAAGCCGGCGGAACTG